CCTAGACTTCTGATTTGGTTCGCAGAGGAGGAGTAGTAGAATGCAGTGGGGCTTGACCGGTTGCTCGCGACGGAACAGGCTGACTAAGCCGCAATCGGCTAAACAAATAACCCATTAACCTTAACTTATTTCCATTTTTTTTGTATGTATGCTTGGTTCTTCTTTTTCGTCGTTACTTCAGCGTCGTCGTCGCTGGTAAACTTCAGGTAGTGGTCGGATTCTACCTACTCCATATTTTAGCTCACCTACTTAATTAGGGTAGTTCGTCGGCGTCAGGTTGCCGGATCCTCTTCAGGTAGCCTCGTCGAAACGAAATAAAGAACGAGAGTGAGATATCGAAACTGTCTCCATTTCAAAATGGATTCCTTATCAAAAAGTGATTAATGATGCGGATAAGCTGATACCGACTCGTCAATCTCCTTCATACTCAATCCGCATCATATTACTTGCACGAAAATAGGGAACTCGTTAACAAATCAAATCTACCCATGGATTTAATACACCTTTCATCTCTTTATCTGCGTCACTTATTAATAATGACGAGATCCGGTAAATGGGTGGGGCGCGAAGCCGAAGCCTCAGAAAGAGATTGAAAAGGATTTCAATCTCTTTCTATTTTGTATTTGTAGTTGAAAACAATTGGGAGGAATTTTGGACTTCTTTTATCATCTCAGGAGTAATTGAATGACGAGGAGCCGTATGAGGTGGAAATCTCACGTACGGTTCCGTATAGTGACGTTGAAGCTGTCGACTATTCCACGACTACACCAAAAAAACCCAACTCTGCCCTACGTAAAGTCGCGAGAGTTCGATTAACCTCCAAGTTTGAGGTAACGGCTTATATACCAGGTATTGGCCATAATTTGCAGGAACATTCGGTGGTCCCCGTGAGAGGCGGAAGGGTCAAAGACCTACCCGGTGTTAGGTATCACATTGTTAGAGGAACTTTAGATGCTGTGGGGGTGAAGGATCGTAAAAAAGGGCGTTCTAGTGCGTTGCAAAACATTGTCACAACTTGTATCATTGCGACGATTCCGTATCAGTTGTTCTGATATGTTCAATGTGTAGCTGACCCAGCATTGCAGGGGGACTGAAGCCTGCTACTACAGAGATTGATAGAGATTAATTACTACCTATCTATTTGTGTGAAACAACTTGGTGTCTAAGGTGTTCTATTCCAGTAAGTTGAGTTTTACCCGGACTCCCACCTGAGAAAATCTTGGGATGTCTTTTCCTCCTGGAACAGGTTTAGATTACGACCACGGAGATTCAGTGAAGCCTTTATGCACATTTACTGATTGGATTGAGAGACCTACGGACATTCCTAGTAAGATAACTGAATTGCAAGATTTTCCTCTTTTATATCTACACTTCGATTTTTCCTCTTTATCCGTGGAATGGGGGAAAACGGATACTCAATATGCAATGAGTAAATATGATTTGCATCTTAAAAAGAATGGTTCAACATCATTTGAATAGTTTAGTTTCCATTCAGTCATGTGGAAAGCTGTATTCGATGAAAGTCGCACGTGCAGTTTGGAGGGAGATCCCCGACTAACTGGTGGATCCACCCTACAATATGGAGTGAAGAAGCCAAAATAGTAGCCTAAGATACCATTGAAATAAAAGAATTGATTGAAATCTGACATATTTAGATTTGTAAACTCGTGTTACATCGGAGCGGTGCAGTGAACAGAAATAGAAATATCGAATCAGATCCAATTTATCGTAATCGATTGGTAAATATGCTAGTCGATCGTATCCTGAAAAACGGCAAGAAATCGCTGGCTTATCATATCTTTTATCAGGCTATGAAGCGGATTAGGTAAAAGACAAATAGGAACCCACTGTCTGTTCTGCGACAGGCGGTGCGCGGGGTAACTCCCGACGTAGTGACAGAAACCAAACGTGTAGGTGGATCAACTTATCGAGTTCCCGTTGAAGTAGTACCGGCAGAGGGAAAAGCTTCGGCTATCCGGTGGTCATTAGTCGCGTGTCGAAGACGCTCAGGTCGAAGTATGGCTTCAAGATCGAGTGATGAATCAATGGATGCCGCCAGAAATTCCGGTAGTGCCATACGGAAGAAAGAGGAGACTCATAAAGTTGCGGAAGCCAACAAAGCTTTTGCCCATTTCCGTTAGTTTCGGATTCGTTCCAACCCACAACGAATATATTGTGGGTTGGAACCGGGGCACAAACTATCTGGGAATCAAAAGACACTACGAAGGAAGAAATGGTTGAGTGAGGGGTGAACGACGAATAACGGCTGTCTAAGCCACAAGTGGGGATTGGCAACTACTTCTTATTTAGGTTGTTAATTGTTAGACCCTTCCCAATAGGATAGCGGGGGGGGGGGGGGGGGGGGGGGGGGGGGTTCCGATGCAGAGTTGCGGAGTGCCTCGCAAAAAGGCTTGACACATGACCAGTTTTTCAGAGACTGAATTTGATTGGGACGCGAGTGGCATAATCAACTGGGCCCTCGATATGCCGGCCGAAAGAGCCCGGATAGGACAAAGCGTTGAAGCAATAAACGAGCTAAGTGGAGGGGGGCTGGACTCGTCGGGCGTTATGGAGTGGCTATTTGCGGAGGTGCTGTACAACCCAGACAGCGAGATGGCCCTGGGGGCCAAGAAGATACCATTGCCCGGAGGACTGTACGAATCCTACACAAACTACGCGGAATCGCATGGGATTGAACCAGCATCTTATTGTTCATTTGGAGACATGTTAGATGACTCGGTACGGTCTCTAGGGTATAGGGACATCTTTACAAAAAGGAGAGCACAGGGAAGGGTTGTGGTGGGGGTTAACTTAGCTCACGGGAGGAAATTAAGAAGGACTCAAAGATCTGAATCGGTAAAGTACCTAATGGAGGCCGAGCCTTGGGAAGGCTTTGACAGCGATAAGAGGGTATTTGAAGAGACGAACAGAGCAAACAGTCAGGACGAGGAGGAGGATGAGGAGAGGCTACTTGAGAAGGATGCGGCTGGGTCCGTAAGCCCCAGAAAGGCGAAGAGCGCCGGAGGGAACGAGAAGAAAAACGACGCACGCAACAGATGTGTCAACAATGTCGACTATGTCAACAATGTCGACTATGTCGACAATGTCGACTATTTTGGTATTTCCACCAAATTAGAGAAAGATGGAATAACGAAGGAAAAGGCTCCTAAGTTTTTGTCCCCCAGCCAGGGCGTTATCCTACAGGGACCTCCTAAAAGGCCTGTGGGACAAAGAAGCAGTATAGGCGAGCTTCTCAAGAGAAAGGTGGGCAATCTAACAAAGGGCGAGGAGCGGAAGACGGAAGCCTTTTTAGTCAAGCATCCTAGATTGGTTCAGGAGTTGGCGGGAGTACAGGAGGACTGGACCGAGGAGCGGCTGGTAGAGGAGGCTCAGGATCTCGTGGAGTACGACAGTTCTAGGAAGGAGGAGGTGGAGCGGCTTTACACTACCCTCGAGGGAGGCTTCCTGCCCAACTTGGAGCTCCCACCTAGACTGGAGAGGTCTACCACCATGGCAGGTGTGGCCTACCCCCTCGCGGCAAAGGTAGAGGATAGCCTAAGGAGGCTACGTTTGCACCCCGGAAACTACTCGGAACTTATAGATAAACTCAACGACGGTGCACAAAACATAATAGAAGTAAGCTACATGCTCTTCCGGCTGTTCCGCCGGCAAGGTAGCACCTACTATAATCGTAGCTGCCCCGTCAGAAGGCTTTTTGCCTCGTCTTATTTAGGCCAGAGGAGTTATCCGAGAATCGTTCCTTCTACTACAGAGGGATCTGGGACGATAGCGTGTCTCCGCCGGGATTGCAAGAGAGTTATAAAGGGGCTGGCCGGCAAGCACTTGCTTCCGGAATCAATAGTTATGGACGAGATCGATATGGTGGCCTGCCACACCGGTATCTATGTTGGGCTAACGGGAGGCGTAGCCGCCCCCCACACTTGGGAGGCCTATCAAACTGGAGAATTCTGGCCCCATATTCTATCCCGGTGGGGAGAGGGTATACCTAAGAAACTGCTTAAGACGACACTCTACTCGGGATTAAACGGAGCCAGTATGAAAGGAGGGGGGTCCATACAAGCCAAGGTGAAGGATGCGTTTGCCGATTTCAGTGAAGGCGAGCTAGAACAGTGCTTGCAGAAAGTCCTGCGCCATCCTATTCTTGTGGAGCTTGCACAGTTCCAGTTAGCCTTGGGACGCCGGGAGAAGATATATATTCCCTCCCGCGTACAGCCCTATTATGGCCAAGTTGAAGAGGAGCGGAGCGGTAGAAAAGGTGGAAGTAGATACCACGCAGGGCTTCTATCCTCGCGTGCTTTAGCCTCGCATGAGGTGGTTCTTCTTGCTTACCTAGTTGATTGCATCTCCCGCAATGCCCTGGGCGTTCCCCTTAGCTTAGAGAATGATGGTCTCCTCTTTCTAACCCGTTCGTTATCCCGAAACCAGGTGTTTATGCAGCTAAACACCTTCTTACAGTCGTGCAGTTTGGATCTGCTTGGTGTAAAAATACCTCTAGAGAGAAAGGAGTAGGCTGGCATTATAGTACAGAGGAAACCCCCCCATGAAATGATTGAGAAAACTCCCCCATGGAATGACTGAGAAAACTCCACAGGTTGATATTGTCAGGTCGTTACTTGGAAGCGAAATACTTGGCAAGCTTTTATTCTACCTTCGAAGTCTTGACTTGAAGGTAGCGTATTTAGCAAGCTCTTCTCCTTCGAGAGTCTTGACTTGAAGGCAGAATATTTGGCAAGCTCTCCTCCTGTAGAATATTTGGCAAGCTCTTCTCCTGTAGAATATTTGACAAGCTCTCCTCCTTTGAAATCGTTACTTGATAGCAGAATACTTCCCCAAGTCAACATAGTCGATATCTTTCCGCTCTATAGTTCTTCCATCCACTTCAAATTCTTGTGATATTCCTGATAAACCTCGACATAGTCGACATACTCGACATAGTCGACATAGTCGACATCTCGGCGCTCTCCATTTATTCTATCTATCTACTTCTTTTATGCTCTCGCCCATCTTTATCTTTCAATATTCCTAAAGGAGAGTTATTATGCACAATATCGGTACAATGATTGGTTCCTTTGGCATATTAAAGTATGCCCTTGATCGGGTAATGATTGATAACGTCCGCCATTTTCAGGAGGCTGTTACCGTAGCTTTGAAACAGAGTGGGAAGCTTAGTAAGGATGATCAAAGTAAGCTAGCTCTCGACATAGGTAGCCGCGTGTGGTCTCGCCTGGTCGACGCGCATCATGTGGAGTAAAAATTGTTTGAGATATCGAGAAGAAGCCTCCATATCCGGGAATTCTGGAGACTCAATCAATTTTGGTTGACACAGATAAGTTTTTGTGATATATTCTAGAATAACAAGCTTACTAGCCTGGGGAATCACTAATTATCTCTTGAAAACCGAAAATTACCATGACCGCAACTTTAGAACGACGCGAAAGCGCAAGCCTATGGGGTCGCTTCTGCGACTGGATCACCAGCACCGAAAACCGTCTTTATATCGGATGGTTCGGTGTCTTAATGATTCCCACCCTGCTAACCGCAACCTCTGTATTCATCATTGCTTTCGTCGCAGCTCCTCCTGTAGATATTGACGGTATTCGCGAACCCGTTTCTGGTTCTTTGTTATACGGTAACAACATTATCTCTGGTGCTATAATCCCTACTTCTGCAGCTATTGGGTTACATTTCTACCCAATCTGGGAAGCAGCTTCCGTCGATGAATGGCTTTACAATGGTGGTCCTTACGAACTTATCGTTCTTCACTTCCTACTTGGTGTAGCTTGCTACATGGGTCGCGAATGGGAACTTAGCTTCCGTCTAGGTATGCGTCCTTGGATCGCTGTTGCGTACTCGGCTCCTGTCGCAGCTGCTGCCGCCGTCTTCTTGATCTACCCAATTGGTCAAGGAAGTTTCTCCGACGGTATGCCTCTAGGCATTTCTGGTACTTTCAACTTCATGATCGTCTTCCAGGCTGAGCACAATATTCTTATGCATCCCTTCCATATGTTGGGTGTAGCTGGCGTATTCGGCGGCTCTCTATTCAGTGCTATGCATGGTTCTTTGGTAACTTCTAGTTTGATCAGAGAAACAACTGAGAATGAGTCTGCTAATGCAGGTTACAAGTTCGGTCAAGAGGAAGAAACCTACAACATCGTAGCTGCTCACGGCTATTTTGGTCGTTTGATCTTCCAATATGCTAGCTTCAACAATTCTCGCTCTCTGCACTTCTTTTTAGCTGCTTGGCCTGTAGTAGGTATTTGGTTCACCGCTTTAGGCATTAGCACTATGGCATTCAACTTGAATGGTTTTAACTTCAACCAATCCGTGGTTGACAGCCAAGGTCGTGTCATAAACACCTGGGCTGACATCATAAACCGTGCTAACCTAGGTATGGAAGTCATGCATGAACGTAACGCTCATAATTTCCCCCTAGACTTGGCTTCTGTTGAAGCTCCTTCTATAAACGGATAACACCCGTATGGTTATCCGGCACAACTGGATGCCAAATCTCTTCCTTCAGAGGGGGAGGTTTGGTGTCCAATGATATGGAGATTCGTGCGGTATAAAGGGTGGAAAAAGTGGTAGCAGCTTCTCCCAATTTCATGATTAATTATCAGTTTCCAACCTTGAATTCTGAAAACTATTTGCAATATCCTTCCGTGATTTACTAGATTACGAAGTTTCCCATTTGAATTTGCGTGCGGAATGGTTGTAAACTTCCACCCCAATCTTTTGAAGAACGGAAAGGAAAGAGTGCATTCCTCATTTCAAAGATTTTCTATCGTCTTGTCACATAAATACAGTGAATATGGATGTGTATCAACCGAAGGACCTATCTAGCTTGCTTAACGGATAGATCTCGTTCACGTCCGGGGGGAGTCAAATAAATCAACAGAGGGGGCGGACGTAGCCAAGTGGATCAAGGCAATGGATTGTGGATCCATCACGCGCGGGTTCAATCCCCGTCGTTCGCCCATCCAATTGGGTAATTCGATTCCATCGCTCTGCTTGGAACAGAGAAGAACAGTTAAGGTGGATGGGATCTGTGTGGGTCTCTTCGATAATAACAATTTAAAATTCCCGATCTAATTCCAGTTTTGGATACGACTATTCACAGAAATCACTAGACTCGTTCGAAATATGTATTCCATCCTATCTTGAAATTTTCAAGATTATTGGTATAATAAATATGGGAAATAGATAGTATCTACTGCATAGAATTAATATGAAAAGAGAGAATAAGGTAAAAAAGGTGGCAAGAGAAAGAGTAGGAAGTCCAGATTTTTCATCTAAAATTTCGGAGTTAATAGAAGTCATTCTATTAGATCACTTCTTCGAATCATTGAAAAACCAATATCTCAAAGAATTTTTAATTAGTCCATCTTCCAATTATGAACCTTTTATTAGATTATCTGACTTGTGATTTCTAAGTTCACTATTTTCACGCAATCTGCGTAATTCACTAAAAAGAGATGGTGGCGTAACCCTGGAGATGCTGTTGTTGCTAGCAATACCAATATCTATGCATCGCTTGAGTGACAAAAGGTTGATCGAACCAAGTGTTGTATTAACGGGAGTCATTAATGGGGGTGACGGAGTAAGAAAAAAACAAGCGGAAAACCTTGTTGATTTTTCCTGCGACTGCTTTCTACGATTCGAAAGATCTTTATATGTTGAAAAGAATGGAAAGAGGAGAATACCTGCTTCCCACTACTTAGGTTTGAACGAAGATATTTCTGCAGGTTCAACGAAAGAAGAGAAGCAAGTTCGCTATGATGGGATGATTCCTTTGGTTTCCGTTAGATGGAAGGCGTGCGTAGTGAGAGGTTTCCTTCTTGGCAGAGATATATTCAAGGATGAGACTGAAGAGATTCGAGTATTTTGTAGGGGTAGGCGTTTACAAAATTCAAGTAGGTTTTTCAAATTCTATAACTATACGGTAGTTTGTAGAAACAACCAAAGTGATTTCGATCTGTTACTCTTTTGGGAAAATCGTAACAAGCGAGATCCGGGTCGGTTACAAGCAACACAATTGAGAAACGACTCATTAAGTCCCGTAGTATTAAACTCCCATGACGAGGCGTTACTTGAATCCATAAATTCAGCAGATCACCAGGGGGATAGATCGGGATTTTACTCGGAGCGAGAAGCCTTTTCCAACTTGTCTTCATTTACATCTTGTGAGAAAACGACGCCGTTTCGTGGCTGTATATCCGGATTAGATTATGGCAAAAATGGGGAAGAATTTCCCATTCCACACACTTATTCACAAATGAGAAATGGATTAATAAATCGACTCATCGAATTTATCCCAATAATTGAGAAATCAAATCTGATTTCTGATGGGGCAGTAGTTATTGACATTAGTAATAGCGTCAAATCTGTGAAAGGATTTCAATTGAAAATAAAGGGCGACATGCCACTTACTCAGATATATGGCAAAAAACTTGGGCTAGTGAGTAGCAGACACCTCAACCTCAATGAGATTCTTCCAAACTATTTTCAAATTTCTTTAGGTATACCTAAAGAAATAAGTAATCGAGGTGAAAATACTACTTTTCCAAACTAATTGAAAGAAAAGGATGACATACATTCAATATATTCTTTAGTTAGATTGTATGGACGAGGTAGAGTCATACCTCTCTACTCAGCATACATATCTCTTTTCTATGACTATTTCTGCGCATTATCTACTGACTATTTCTTCCAAATCAAATATCGGTTGAATGGCTGGGCGGGGATCGGGGGGTACACCGGTGCAACAAGAATTGCAACTGAATAAAGAGTATTGAAATGGAAAGATAACGCGGAGCGCCTATTGAACGAATATATTCCATTTAAATATTATGAGTATGAAAATGTTCAGTCAAACGCGCATAGATGGCTCGATACGACCGAGGATTCGTCTTCTTTCCCTGTCAGGGAAGTCTTAAACTTGAAGGAATCAATTTGCCGTGTATCAATAATAAGAAACGAATTGCTGAATAATATTGGTGGCAGTCTCGGTAGTAACAATCAACAGAGCAAAAACTATTTTCATCGATTTCTCAATGTCTTATTTCTTTCTAAAATGATTGTTGCTGAGATTACTCGCCAGAAAGTTTCGATATATACCATCGATTATTGCATCGAAAAATTGAACGATATAGATCTTGATAAATTGAACAAGATAGATCCCATGAAACTTGATCTTTTATCAAGTTTATTCGATGGTTACATTGATGAACAGATCCTTTTTATCAAAACAATTCTTGAGAGAAAAAAGAGTTTATTCATTGAATCCAAACTGTTAATGAGTGAGAAATTGGTAGGCTCTTTGACCGAGCTGGAACCTGCAGTGAATCCTATTTCTCTCGGGTTGCCCCGTATCGAATCTATCCGAGCAGGATTTTCAAGCGATGCTTCTTCCATTACGGGGAGGCAATTTTGGAATCTGTTTCTGGATGATTTAAACCGTGGGGGAGGTTTAACTAGAGATATGGGTGAGAATATTTCGAGATACATCTCCGATCAGGTTGATAAACTAAACTTTCTAGACAATTCACCTATACGGAACTTTGCTGGAAGCAACTTTATCCCGAGAATCAAAAAAGATCTCTTTCTTGGGAGATGCAACGGTAGTTATCTCAACGTCTTAGAAAACTTCTATGTGGGCTCCGAAGATGAAATCATCTCATCCAATATCACCTCATCGATTCATCCCCAACTGTCAGATTCGTTGTCACCCAATCTATCGAAACAAACAGCGGGGGAGGTTGCTGGTCACGCACTCACACCAATTCAATCTATTTTGTCTAATCTGCATGAATCCGCAGCATCAGTAACTCATTCAGATGGACTTTCTAATTCTATTTCGGATCTGAAGAGGTTACTGGCGAGTTTGAACTTATCTCCTCGTAAAACGATAGAATCATCTCTATATCCGTGCAGTAGCAATCGAGTTTATTTGGAGAAGACGTCGATAAACTCCGATTCATCGTCGGATCGGCGACCCCAACCCCGTCTCGAGAATCTAGTATTGGATCGAGTCTATCAGAAGAATTTGTCTATTAAGTATTTCTGGGAACCGGAAGAATTGGAAACATCTTATTGGTCGCTAAGACTCCCATTATGCAGCGATGTAACATCGAGATCTCTAGCAGAATCAATTGGAGAGGAGGTTGCGTACGAAGATATAGACTTTGCGGATCAATCTATCCGGAAGGAGGCTACATTCCACTCTATCAATTTCAATGAATTATTAAAAGATTTGAACAGATATAAGATCTCTTGGATCTTTTGGAGAGACAATATCGGTGAAAAATGGAGCTTATTTAGAGATTACATACCTTGGTTTTTTACCCCCACCTGGTGGAGATACTTCTACGATCTGATTGGAGAAACATATCCAGAAATAGTACTTAAGATAAGTTATGACTCAACTCATAATTTTCCTGGAATTTATAAAAGAATGGCTGAGGATGTAGTGGATGGCGCGAAAGCCTACTTATTCCAAAGACTGCAAAGCCTAGGATTGAAATTCGACAACGATTCCATCAATACTATAGTATCCGAGATAGGTCTTCTCATTTTCGAAGAAATTCCTGATGAAGCGGAGATTCTACATTCGGGGGGATGGCCAGTATCTCAATTCTCCAATAGGTCTATCTTTTATTACTTCATTTTTTCAGTATTAATTGTTCTTGCATTATTCAAACACCCTTTGTCTGCCGTTTCGGGTTCCAATTCCTTTCATTCATGGAAACGTTTCAATACTATTGAATATTTGACAGACCCGACGCGTGGATCCTATTTGAAAGAGGTAATGCATTCCCCTTCGACAAGCTAAATGTCAACGAGAGATCTACTAATCCATTCTTTGAATAGATTCTTGAATTATCTAAATAATATAATCTTTTTCTTCTTTGTGAAAGATGAACTCAATTCATGGATGTTTCATGAAGAAAGTTCCGATATCCTAGATAGTAAGAAAGAACTACTGACTCAACATTTAGTGACGAATAAGATTCTTTATAGGTATGTGTCGAAATTGAATTCCAATTATGATTTATTGAGCAACGAGATTTCTCATGAACCTTATCCACAAGAAAGATCTAATGTTTTGGCATATTTACGGCAATTCTGGCAAAATGATCTATTGACTCACAAGATCCGTAAGTTGGATCCTGCGGAGAAGTGGACTTTTTCCGCCCTCGAGAGAAATATTCTATTTTCAGTAACAACAAGACGAAGAGGCAGTCTACTAACTATGCCATGTCATGACATACCTATCTCACTCCAATCGGGATTATTACCATCTAAAGGGATTTTGCTAGTGGGACCCATAGAAACTGGCCGATCTTCCATTATTAGAGATGTAGCATTCGATTCCTACCTTCCAGTGGTGAAACTACCACTGAAAACGCTGATATACAACCGATCCTTCTTTAATAATGTACGTGGAAATTTCATCTCGAAAGAAAGCGTACACCGATTAAATCTCGTCTTTGAAATGGCGAAAGAGATGTCTCCCTGTACACTATGGATTCAAGATATTCATGAATTGAATATTCATCGTTCGTATCATAAGCTAGAAGCTGATCCCAAATTCTTACTTTGCCAAATATTGAAAAGTATTGGTGACAGGCGCGGCAATTCCAACATCCGCAAGAATGTTGTTATGGCTACGACTCACGTACCTGCGAGGATAGATCCAGCTCCAGTAGCTCCGAACCGGTTAAACTAATTAATAAATTTTCGAAAATCCAACGGGTATCAACGTCAGAAAGAATTCTCAATCCTATTACGTATCAAAGGTTGCGAAATGGAGGCTAATCCGCCCCTTCCTCTTATTGAAGGTACTGGGTCTGGAACTACGGGTTATAGTAAACGAGATCTACTCTTTCTTGCTAATGAGGCGTTATTAATAGGTACTTCCAAAAGAAGTAAGATTATATGTAGCGACGCAATTGAATTAGCTTCGCATAGACAACATTCGGCTGCTAGTGATATGGGCAATGGGATAGAATCCGGTTCTGAATGGGAGATCTTTTCTCACGAGATAGAGGAAGTTACTTCAAAGAATAGTTTGATAGATACTTATCTCACGAATACATATATTGGTCGTAACGCGTTAAAGATGCGATTTTATTATTTGTCTAACTGGTATGTGGAACCTTCAATAACCGAGTCAACATTTCATGAATTCACTCTATTTTCGCATATCCTAGGGATACTAGCTGGATTAGTAGCTCGCGATTCGCTCCAAATGGGTATGAGAAAGAGAGAGAATTTTATTGTTATTGACAAACTCGTAGAGAATGACTTGAACCTAGCTTGTGGTGTACTGGAAAACCTATCGACTAATTTCTCACGTTCAGAAATTTGTAGAGGCGGAAGTCGACGCAGTAGTAGTCTTTCCTTTTACGTTCCTATCGGTAAACCCAAGTATTGTTCAGGTGTAACCTCTACAAGTCGTTCTTCTAAATTGATGAGAAGGGGGGGGGTTAGCCGTCTAACCGACTTCGAGCTGCAACAGTCACTCGAACTAAGAAACTCAAGTCCGACGGAAGTGTCGCGCGAGATCACTTGGTCCCGTAAGGCTTGGCGTCTCCGTTTCCTGCGAAGCGGAGCTTATGAATTGATGAGGGTATCATCTGAACCCAATCATTTGTATAATCTAATTCTCCTTTACCAAAATCGGAATTATATACCCCAACAAGATTTCGAATTCAATAAGATTAAGGGTGACAAAAGTAAATGGTGTGACAAAAGCGGATATCTATTTAGTTTTGAAAAATCTGCGACTAATGTAACAGATAAATTGATTCAAAGATTGGAAAACCGATTGGATAATATGTCGCTACGCGAGCAATTTCTCGATTTGGGAATATCCGGCGACTCCTCCAATGAATATGAAACACACTGTAATCGATTAGATGAAACGACTCGACTCTTCGGGGGGCGCTTCATCTGGGACCCCATGCTTCTGTTCCAACCAGATCCTAACATTCCTTCCTCGCGTCGCAGCCTGTTGCCGACCAAAAAACTAGCGCGGAGGCTTTATACCATTTACGGTATGAGAAGGCAGCACCTTAATAAAAGGTCAAATAAAAAGATTAAAGATTTCTTTCTCTATAGTGAAGATAATCCGAAATTGAAACCTGACTCATCTATTAAGCGGTGGAATAATCTACCTTTGAATGATGAAGAGGAGCGAGATTCCGAATACGTCAAAGAAACTTCCTTTATGGATATACATCTGCAATATCCGCAGACATTTAATCCCGCTCGCTTTGATTCCTACGTGGTAGCAGAAGATTTTCCAGAGCGATTTATTCGGTTTAGGCTTCTGGTTCATAGAAACAGATGGATGAGGCGAAACTGTTGCCCAGTTCCGGATTTTATTATCTATAATATGTTGCTTGAATTTTATTCCTATCTATTCAACCCGTTCCGGTTTGGTGGGGCATCACCGGATCGAACTACAAAACAATTTTTTCACGAAAGTTCATAGAACAAATCTTAGATACCCTTCATTCTGTCTGGATCTCTAGCAATAAAATTAGGAGCCAAATCAGTAAAAGGAAGATCTATATTTTACTTCTACTTATAGAAATGATTCCGTTGTAGCATCTCAAATAGTTAAGGAACTTAAGGCCATTTCATGAGTCTTTTTGCTTAGAAAGAAGATTGAGAAGAAGCAATAGCTTATTCCATAGGGATTTCTTTTGCAAAACCGCTTCTTAACATCACTCTTGGAATAGATCCTTTCCAAAATTGCGGATTTACCCCCCCCAAAATAACTTACCCCAAAATAACTTACTGATTTGCTCATTCCAATCATTCAATACACCGGAATTGAGGGGGGGGGTGAGAAAAGAACGCACAAATCATTTTTTCTTCAATTGTTAGGGCTGGAAGTAAGCATGATAGTGAATCATTCATTCACTGGTTGGTGGGTCATGGTTCAACGCGACTTGATTTATGGAGGAGACGCAACTACCCAACCCAATTAGTAGGAATTATTGACTGACGTAGATTTGGACGAATCTCCCCGGGTAGGATTCGAACCTATGACCAATCGGTTAACAGCCGACTGCTCTACCGCTGAGCTACCGAGGAAAGTCGCAGGGAATTCAGTCTCGTACACACTCAAAGACCTTTGTTCTTTGAACCGCCTCTAAACCTGTAACAGGTTAAGCTTCCCCCGACATGTTGTGAAGTAGACTTTGCGTATACTCTAATCTTCATTATAGTAGGAGGCGGTGGCGATAGCAATCCCATTTGAATGGAAGGGTCCCCCAATCATGGGATAGGAGGGGGGCAACCGGTCGATTGAGATGAATCCCACAAGCCCCCCCCCACGATCTGTGTCGATCGGTTACTAATTAGTACTTCCTATTCCCCCCCCTCCAGGAAGCGTGGTAGAATAGCCGCGGGATTCTCCTACCTCGTAGCGTAAAAACAAGTACTATTATTGAGGAACAAAAAGGAGAGATATAGAGATGGGGAAGATGAAAAATAGTCGGGAGAAATGAAGATGAATTGGAGCTTCGTGAAACGAAAGTAGCAGTTTACGGCAAGGGCGGAATTGGGAAATCAACAACTAGCTGCAACATATCAATAGCTTTAGCTAGACGGGGAAAGCGGGTACTACAAATTGGGTGTGATCCCAAACATGATAGTACTTTCACTCTTACAGGATTCTTGATACCTACAATTGTAGATACGTTACAATCAAAAGATTATCATTATGAAGATGTATGGCCGGAAGATGTAATCCATAAAGGTTATGGCGGGGTAGATTGCGTCGAGGCAGGCGGGCCCCCCGCAGGGGCCGGCTGTGGAGGATATGTCGTGGGAGAAACGGTCAAGCCATTAAAAGAATTAAACGCATTTTATGAATACGATATTATATTATTCGATGTCTTGGGAGACGTAGTTTGCGGGGGTTTTGCTGCCCCACTCAATTACGCAGATTATTGTATCATTATAACTGATAATGGATTCGACGCTCCTTTTGCAGCAAATCGTATCGCTGCATCGGTCAGGGAAAAGGCGCATACTCATCCCTTGCGACTAGCCGGTTTGGTGGGAAACCGAACATCTGAAAGAGACTTAATTGATAAATATGTGGAAGCCTGCCCGATGGCTGTACTAGAGGTATTACCTTTAGTGGAAGATATTCGTATTTCTAGGGTAAAGGGAAAAACTTTATTTGAAATGGCTGAAGGCCAACCAAATTTGAATTTTGTTTGTGACTTTTATTCAAATATAGCAGATTAAACTTTGTCTAAACCAGAGGGAGTTGTGCCGCGAGAAATTCCAGATAGAGAATTATTTAGCTTACTATCTGACTTCTATTTAAATCCCAATTTAGAAAAAGAAGAGAAAACTCGACAAAATCAGCAAGATACTGCGCTTGATTTTGCAATAATTTAATATTGAAACGATTACATCATCTTCATTTAGACATCTACATATATCTATACCCTTCTAAAGAAACACTTTCATGAAAACTTCCGATATTCCTACTTTTGAGTGCGAAACTGGTAATTATCACACTTTCTGCCCCATTAGTTGCGTAGCTTGGCTGTACCAAAAGATTGAAGATAGCTTCTTTCTAGTAGTAGGTACAAAAACTCGCGGTTATTTTTTACAGAATGCCCCTGGAGTCATGATTTTTGCAGAACCTCGTTATGCAATGGCGGAATCAGAAGAGGGAGATATCTCAGCTCAGTTAAACGATCAAAAGGAATTAGAAAGAATTTGCTTACGAGTGAGAAGTGATAGAAATCCCAGTGTGATTATTTGGATTGGCACCTGTACCACAGAGATAATAAAAATGGATTTGGAGGGCATGGCACCTAAATTGGAGAAGCAGATTGGAATACCAATTGTAGTTGCACGAGCAAACGGATTGGATTATGCTTCCACCCAGGGGGAGGATACCGTATTAGCAGCCATGACACATCGATGTCCAGAATTTCATCCTCGTGTTACGAACCAACAAAAAGGAGACGTGGCCAAGCTTGTCGCAGCTGAGGTCAGCCCAAGCAATAAATTTTTCGACGAAAAGATCGGATTAAATAGATGCAGCTTAGTGCTCTTTGGATCTCTACCTTCAAGTGTAGCTTCTCAATTGAATTTGGAATTGAAACGTCAATCTATTTCTGTATCGGGTTGGCTACCCTCGCAGAGATACAACGAACTTCCCGCTTTAGGCGAAGGCGTCTACGTCTGCGGAGTAAACCCCTTCTTGAGCCGGACGGCAACAGCATCAATGCGTCGGAGGAAATGCCAACTGATCGGGGCACCTTTTCCTATTGGTCCCGATGGAACACGTGCCTGGATAGAAAAGATTTGTTCAGTATTTGATGTAAAACCGGATGGTTTGGAAGAAAGAGAAAATCAAATCTGGAAAATTCTGATTGATTATCTCGAAATAATAACTGGTAAATCTGTTTCTTTCATGGGAGATAATCTACTGGAAATTTCTATAGCAAGGTTTTTAATTCGATGCGGAATGGTTGTCTACGAAGTAGGTATTCCTTATATGGATAGACGATATCAGGCTGCGGAACTATTGCTCTTGCAACAGACTTGTAAGAAAATGAAAAGACCCATGCCTCGCATTGTTGAAAAGCCCGACAACTATAGTCAAGTACAGCGTATGCATGAGTTGCAACCAGACTTGGCAATTACTGGAATGGCTCACGCTAATCCTTCGGAGGCTAGAGATATAGACACTAAATGGTCGGTCGAATTTACATTTGCGCAAATCCATGGATCTACTAATGCGAGAGATGCTCTTGAACTAGTCACTCGTCCACTGCGACGTAGAGGTGATTCCATATCAGACTGCCGTAGCTTGTCGAGACAGACATTAGATGTTCAACGAAGCTAGTAGCCACAAAATAATTAGTAAATTTAAAAAATTTAATTAATCATTATGAAAAAATATCTATCTAGTCAATTCCAGAAGCTCTTAATCAAAAATTTGTTAATTCTATCTCTTCCTATGATTAAGAAATTAAATTCCAATTTTTTTGATGAAGTAAAATTTTTATTTCAAATTTGTAATTGATCTTCCAGAATCAGTTGTATTAGTTTGCATTTGTGCGTATAATGTATATGGTATTCATATGGACATCGGAAGGTTCAATATAAGGATGGGGAAAACGGAGCGATCGAAAGATCTGGGTGGCCAGTCAAAATTATGAAGAACTAGAAACAAGAGGGAACGATAAACTCGTATATCAAAAAGACTACAACGAATATAAATATATTAAATAGTTTGTCATTAACTGGGTTGAAGTCGATAAGTCCTTATATACTTTTTGGAATATACTACGGGTTTCTAGCGACACTACCCGTTGGACCTTCCCAGATCTTGTGTCTAAGGGCCTTTCTTTTGGGGGGAAATTTGAGCGGTCTTGTGTCTCTGAGTGGTTCAATGCTGGCGCAGTTAGCAATTACTTCGACAATATATTGTTCACCAATCTATATTTTATTATCGAAACCACACCTGCTAACTATTGTGGTAATACCTTACATGGTTCTATTTTGTCTAACAATTAATGACTTACCAGATTATCAGATTTTGCGTCCCGTCACCTCGTTGCGCGATTCACGCTTAATTAGTTTATTTCTCAATAGTTTCTTGTTTCAAATTTTGAATCCCGTCTTGCTTCCAAATCCTGTGTTGAGTAGATTGGCGTACCTCCTATTTTTCCGTTACAGCAATAATCTAATATTTGTAATAACTAGCTTCTTGGGCTGGTTAACTGGTCACATGGTGTTCAATTACTTGTCCAAGTTCCTCTTGATTCGTGTGAGAAAAGATTCACCACTACTATATCTACTAGTAAAACGTGCCATCTATACAACTTTTAGTATTATTTTTGTATCTAACGCATTGATCTATTTAGGTAGAGCTCCAGTTCCTTCTTGGACTATAAAGTTCACGAATGAACCTCATGATAAGGAAACGTCTTTCTGGGAAATTGCTGAATATTCGGATCTTTTGTGGTGGCTTTTCAAGCCGTGGCCTACCTCTTTTTTCGATCCCTCCAGAGAAAATCGAAGTAGTCGATTCATCAGAAATAGTCGATTCGATGATAGCAGCTTCTACAAAGGGAAAACATCTATGTATTTTTTCGAGAGGTGTATAACTGATGGAAGGCAGAGGTTATGCATTGCAGCGTCGCCTAGTTCGTCGATTTTTGAAAAATAATTGGAGAAATATACGGCGAAACCCTACAAATCTGCGAGGACCCAATTTTCATATCAAAGTTGGATTTTGCGAAACGTAGTAAGAGGCAAAATATTTCAAAAAGAATTAGTAGATCGAGTTCAATTATTAGATATTGGATTTCCCTTTTCGGAAGTAATAGAGGAGAAAAGTCGCTTGATAGGTGGTAATAAAAAAAGAGTACCCTATGTTTACGATCCTTTTATTAATAATTTACGTATGCGAATTCCAATCCCACAAACATTTCTAACAGGAGATGAGTTAGATTTGGCTAGGTGGAACTGGAATGATTTAGAGAAAAGAAAAGAGATTAGAAGGACAAGGGGTAGCGCCACAACTAGGGAGAATTCTATCAAAAATTGGATGTCCAGAAAGAGTCGAAAGTTAAGACAAGGCAGCATGAATCCTCTTCCGTGGGAAACTTTGCCGGTGAGAGCTCAACGTATATTCCACTTTATGTTCAAAAATCGAGTTTTGTATGACTACGACGTGCAGAAAATTATCAGGGGAATAAGATCTCGGTCCGGATCTGTTGTCACTTGGGAGGAAATAACAAATTTGGATTCCGAAGATAGAACGTTATTTCTAACTTATATAACGCAAGAGAAAAATTGCTACAAGTTCGATCAAATTTTCCTAGCAAATAGATTTTCAATAAACGGTCAGAAATGCTCTCGAACTGTGGAGAAGGGAGTATGCACACCCTACAATGTCGAAGATTTAGGTGCAAATCTAGCTCGTAATAACGAACTATATTTTGATCCTGAATTTGATTTTCCGGGAGCAGACGGTGATATCCGTCATAGAAAATTACGAAATGTTGGTTTCACGTTTACAAAGGGAAAACCCAGATCAACAAAATTAGTGAAACGATATGCAAGAATATCAGACTTTCGCCGAAAGTTCTTGAAGGGATCCATGCGATCCAGAAGACGAAAAACATTGCTATGGAAAGCACTTCAAGAGAAAGTGCGTTCGGCTTTTTTCCTCAGATTAATAGAAGTACCGATCTTACTTCAATTACCCGTTGAGCGTCTAATGGATCCGAAGACCGAAAATTTGCTTACTGACTCAAAGAAGGTTACGGATTACCGGTTTGTGCAGCAACTAACTTCCCCAGCATTGACAGAAAAAGATTTAAGCCAGTCGAGACTTGCTCGTTCAGCTGTAGCAGCTAGATCAGATATAGTTCCCATTCATAATGGAAGGGGTTATATGCTGGTTTTTCAGTCAAGATTTCGCAAGTTTGTAAAGTTACCTATACTTATAGTTTTTAAAACTATTGGTCGTATCTTGCTTCGACAAAATTCTGAATGGAATAAAGACTGGACGAAGTGGAAAAAAGAAATTCATATTAATTGTACATTTGATGGTGAAGAGTTTTCGCAGGATCAACTTCCCCCGCGCTGGTTGAGAGAGGGTATACAGATCAAAATAGCGTATCCCTTTCGGCTGAAGCCTTGGCACTCCGCTGACAAGAAGAAGATGCTGACTCTTCGGAAGAAATATCTGAAAATTAAATCAATTGGGAGTCAGATGTCGAAAAACAAACAGAAGTTGAGACAAAAAAGGCCTAGATTTACTTATTTAACTGCTTTGGGATATCAGACAGATATACCTTTTGGAAATATTCAGAAGCAACCATCATTCTGGAGGCCTGTAAGGGAGGAACTTATTCGAATTTGCAGGGAGAGGTTTTCGCTAGCAGTTAATCAAGCCTATCTTTTTATTGATTCCAATTTCAAATTGGAAAAATTGTTCAAACCAAGTTTAATTCTATTAAAAGAGTTTAACCTATTTCCCAAAGCTAGAGGGGTCTCAGCTGAATCTGTCCCGACATATAATACTCAGATAAAGCCGGTGTTTGGTGACAATACAAAGAAAGTAGCGGACTTAAATTCAAATTTTGACAGACTAAATAGGAAATCTATTACTATCGTTGGGGAGGTACAACTAGCTGGTAATATTGACAAGCAACTAGTCAATCAAAAATCAGCTGGTAAAAAATTTGTCGCGGATAATTACGTAACCGGATTACCAAATTCACCAGACTCGGGGTTGAACGTAGATCAACCAAACACTGAATTAGCTAAGGCTTATGAATTAACTTCAAATTACAGATTGAAAGATACAAACCTCACCAATTTTACTAAAATTGGTGAGGAAGAATTAGCAGGTTCTAAAAAAGTGGCTGTGAAGTTACATGTAATTCTTGCAGAAGCGATTGAAAAATCCAATTTTGCGGCATCCATTTTGTATCTAAAAATTAGCAGAGATTTACGTTATTACTGTAGCGAACTTGCCACATTATGCACACAATTAGTAGAAGTTATTGATGCTACTCAAAAGGGAGATTTAGTTTATTACAGATCGAAAAATAGATTGTCACAATTTGATAAAAGTCAATGGTTATCTCAAGCTGATCTCTATAACAGTATTTGGGATCTAAGCGTGAAAAAAAACTTGAAACTAAATTTCCTCTCAACTGGTAGCGGAAGCAGTATTGAAGGAGAAACTAGAAGTAGCAGATACTGGGATAATAATTTAAACTCTTACAAGTTTGAGCAATCTTCGACTTGTTCGCAAAATTTATCGGAGTTTCTCATTGAGTATGAGTCAACCATTTCAAGCCCGGATAAGATAAGTAATTCCGCAAGCACTTCACTTGATAATGGTGAAACAACTAACAAAATTGCAAATAAATCTTTCAATAAACACGTTTTGAAATGTATAGAAGAATGGGGATTTTTGAAGAGATTATGTGATCTAGACACAAATAATTGGAATAAATGGTTAGACTGTTTCTCCAACCATAACTTGCCGCTAATACTTTGGCGTGACGTCGCACCTTCCAGATGGAAAACTAGTTCCAATTTCTTGAACGAACTCACTAAGATCGAAGAGAGATTTGCAAATGAACGAGAATTTTACATCCTTAGCGGCAAGTTACATAATTATTCTATATATGCCAAAAAGCCCCTCCTTAGGGATCGGGTTCAAAATCTAAGTAAGCTCCGCAAGCGTAGATATTTATTACAAAGTTTGATTGATTTTGTACGAAGCGGAGATGTACAAAAATTTTCTATCCGACAAGATGTCATAAAAAAGAAGTTTTACTGTGAAAGTCGTATCTCGAGAATTACTAAAGTGAAGCGGAAGATAATGAATGAATTACTTAATTTTTGCACCTCCAATTTGGAAATCAAATTTAACTCTAAATTTGATTTAATACCGTGGCTAGTTACAGATTTTGCAGAAACAAAAAGCCCCTTCAAAAATAAGAGAAGGGGGTCCATAGATCCTATTTTGAGGGATAATACTACATACGGGATAGTACTAGATGTAACTCGTAGATTTCAAAAAGTATCTGATGAGCTGTACGAAATAATGTTAGACGAAAGAGAGGATATGGATTATCTATTTCAGTGGAAATGGAAATCTGAAGCGAAACTGGAAAATTTGAGAGGTCTGACAGCTACCGTAAGAATGTTGGAAGATGACCGCGATCTCGTCACACTTTGCGCGAATACCAATGTAGATTCCGATCTATTAGACCTATATTTTAATGCAACAACAAACTTTGACCTTTTTTATGATCTGTCTGCTCTTTCAGCTCATCGTTTATCGATCTTACTTGATGACCAAAATTTGTTATATAAAATAATTAATCCCCTGGTAAAATTCAGGTTTAGATTGAGAAATAGAGTCGGGAAAAGGCTGTACAAAATAGTTTACAGCGATACCTATATTTCAAAATTGTCACTTATTGCCAAGGAAGTAAGCAAGAAGCAATCTCATGTTTATAATCTTGAAGATCTTTTGCTTGCGCGACGTCGACGGGAATTCCGATTCCTTCGATCTCTGCTAATTTCGAGGTCTCCAAAGTTGGGGGTACATTATTTCGATTCCAATTTTGATTCTATCTCGAAGATTCGCCGCATCCGAAATAGCAAAGGATATGAGCCTCTGGAACTAGGGGGTATTCAAGAGATTAAGCGATTTATGTGGCCTAGCCACCGCCTCGAAGAATTAGCCTGCACTGGCAGATTCTGTTTCAGCGTTACTACCGGGAGCCGATTTACAATGCTTAAACTTCGAATGTATCCTATTATTTGGCATTGACAAAATAAAGGAGATATTAAGCGGGACGCAAAGCTTTTAATGTATGTGTGATTAATTGGAATAATCTCTGCATGGGTAATTTCAATTAATTACACAATATATTTAACATGAGTCGCTAACTGTTCGTGGGTGAAATGTAGAAGCCCACACCCATCCTTTGATGGGGTGCTATATTTACACATGAAAACATCAGACTTCATTTTCGGCCAAGGCAATATTGCTGCGACTGATGACTAAATAGTTTATAATCAATTTGAGGTGGAGCAAGGAATCGTAATTATTATTATTAATATTACTACTACGAACAGATGTAAATCTATTGATGCACAGCTAATCGGTGGAAATGAAGATACTGGATCCACCGTCTCCCAAATTTACTACTTGACTCATCAGATTTTGAAACTAACCTCCCACTTGGAATCACATTCCGAAGACTACTCATCTCGAAGAGGTTTACGAAAATTACTTGGTAAACGTAAACGTCTTCTAATTTATTTATCTGATGAGAATACACTCCTATATGCCAAAGTTGTAAAAACTTTAGGTATTCGGGGTTTGAGGAAGCCTTGATGATTAAATGGAGGTTTAACACTTTAACGTGTCATAGTTGGCACAACTTAATTTTGGCGAAGCTAGATCCCATGATATTTACTGGAAGGAAAGGAAATGATTTACAGGTATGCATCTTAAAGAACTAGATCCGGTTACAGTAAGCATGGGCCCCCATCACCCATCTATGCATGGTGTTCTTCGGCTTGTTGTCACCTTAGATGGTGAGAATGTTGCCGGTTGCGAACCAATTTTGGGGTATCTGCATCGAGGAATGGAAAAAATTGCCGAGAACCGTACCACGTTGCAATATCTCCCGTACGTAACAAGATGGGACTATTTAGCCACTACGTTTACTGAAGCAGTAACAGTCAATGCACCGGAGAAGCTGGCTAATATTCAAATACCCGGAAGAGCTAGCTATATACGTGTAATCATGCTTGAATTAAGCCGAATAGCTTCGCATTTGTTATGGCTTGGACCATTCCTGGCAGATATTGGTGCGCAAACTCCATTTTTTTACATATTTCGAGAAAGGGAAATGATTTATGATTTATTTGAAGCTGCTACCGGCATGCGAATGATGCACAACTACTTTCGAATCGGAGGGGTTGCTGCGGATTTGCCTTACGGATGGGTAGACAAATGTTTAGACTTCTGTCACCACTGCCTTCCAAAAATTCATGAATATGAACGATTAATTACGAAAAATCCCATCTTTCTAAGACGCGTAATGGGGGTAGGTTTCATCAGTAGACAAGAAGCTATCAGTTGGGGCTTATCTGGACCTGTATTACGAGCTTCGGGAGTTCAATGGGATCTTCGCAAACTCGATCACTACGAGTGTTACGACAACCTAGATTGGCAGATTAAATGGCAAGAGGAGGGAGATTCCCTGGCGCGCTACTTGGTACGAATTGACGAAATGAAGGAATCCGTAAATATTGTTAAGCAGGCACTGAAACTTCTTCCAGGAGGTCCGTATGAAAATTTGGAAGGTCGACGTCTTGCCCAACGAAAAGAAGAAATAGATTGGGGTGGTTTCAACTACCAATTCGTTGGGAAGAAGTCTTCCCCTACTTTGAAGTTACCTAAACAAGAACATTACGTAAGAGTAGAAGCCCCTAAAGGGGAATTGGGAATTTTTTTGGTTGGAGATGGCGGCATTTTCCCTTGGAGATGGAAAATTCGTCCACCTGGTTTTATAAATTTGCAAATTCTTCCCCAATTACTAAAAGGAATGAAGCTCGCAGATATCACGACAATACTAGGTAGTATAGATATCATTATGGGAGAGGTTGACCGCTGAAATGGCAACTTATATCGAAATTTATGGGAAACAATTAGTTAAATTATTTAATGAGTTGGAAGTTGCAACAAAATCTTTCGAATTAATTTGGATTCTAGTTTATACCCTTATTCTCGTTACGGGAGTCACGATAGGAGTATCGGTTATTGTGTGGCTTGAGCGTAAAGTGTCTGCGGGTGTACAACAACGTATTGGACCTGAGTATGCGGGTCCACTGGGAATTATTCAATCCTTAGCAGATGGAATCAAACTTTTATTAAAGGAAGACATTATTCCATCTAAGGGTGATGCCTGGTTTTTTGCCGCTGGACCAGCCGTTGCGGTAATACCAGTCCTACTAAGTTACTTGGTAATACCTTTTAACCAAGGTATCATTTTATCCGATTTGGCTATAGGTGTTTTCTTTTGGGTCGCTGTTTCAAGTGTCACACCCTTGGGTCTTCTTATTGCAGGATACTCCTCAAATAACAAATACTCTTTTTTAGGTGGCCTCAGGGCCGCTGCCCAATCTATCAGTTACGAAATCCCCCTGGCTTTGTGTATATCATCTGCATCCCTACGTGCGACTCGCTCAACAGAAATAAGAAATAGGGATATTTAGCTACTATTAGATAGTATGAAGGTATTTATTGTTAAGTAATAAACCAAATAGTCTTTTGGGTGAGATCAAACAGCGTTTTCGCTGTTACGGGTTCAAAGCCCATACCCCATGTACGGGCGTAAAAGCATATCCGAGTGGTAGATGCCATTTCACCCCAAGTCTAGGATACCTTCAGACTTGACGCGGGAACAGGTAGTCATTCTTTGACCCCCTTAGGAGTAGCTAAAAGTGAGCGGTAAGAAACACCAATATGCACAAGAGATTTGCCAGGTGGAGGCAAATAATTCTGGTAATAACTAGTCTGGTAATAACTAGTCTGGTAATAACTAGCGGCAACTTGAATACCAATGTAGTTAAAAAGAATATTTTGACCGGCTTCTCCTACTTACATGAGGTGGACTCAGTCTTGGTAGGGACAGCTGAGTGGTACATCCAACCCATTTCAGTCTCGAGTATAGTCCTGTTCACTGCGACGATAACCACTTGGAACGAAGTAATCCCCACAGGAAATCTGGTGATCACAAATTTGATTACAAGCTTTTTTAGTTTTAGCTCGAAATTTGGTACAACAAATACGTCGCCGAACCAATCGCTTCTATTTCCACTTGGAAATGGAACTGGAAGTAATTCCATCGGTTTTTCTTAGAAGTGCTAAAGATATATGTTGAACCTGATAATTTCTAGTTTCGCAACAGGTCGCAACCTCCAAAGAAGAATATGAGGTTGAGATAGATTCGGAAGCAACTATTTTGTCGCGGCAGACAGAATCTCATTAATCTAAGTTGGTAATTTCTACCTTAACTACAGGTAGTAATATGTGCTGTTAACATCTCTCTCTAAAATTGATGAGGAGCCGTATGAAACTAGAATTTCATGTACGGTTTCGAATTAGAGGCGGTAGGGGGGGGGGGGGGGGGGGGTCCGCCGACTACTCTTATCTGGTAGCTTGAGTACAGTTGATATAGTGGAAACACAATCTAAATATGGTTTTATAGGGTGGAATCTTCGGCGTCAGCCTATAGGATTCATAGCGTCTTTTATCTCGTCATTAGCAGAATGTGAGAGGCTACCATTTGATCTGCCAGAAGCAGAGGAAGAATTAGTTGCAGGTTATCAGACTGAATATTCAGGAATAAAATTTGGTCTATCTTATGTTGGTTCTCACTCAAATCTGTCGGCTTCCTCACCATTTGTAACAATTTTATATCTGGGTGGATGGGATTCCTCAATCCCCTTCCTTGAAAATCTTGGACAGAATTCCTACCTTTCAGATTACAGCGGTGAGTCTTTTCATGTATTGATGTCGGGGTTGGGTATTATCACCACATTAACAAAATGCTATCTATTTATATTTATTTCCATTTTAACAAGATGGACTTTACCTAGAGTAAGAATAGATCAATTACTAAACCTTGGATGGAAATTTCTTCTGCCTATTGCTTCGGGAAATTTGTTACTGACAGCTTCGTTTCAACTTTTATTACTAAGCTAGCCCCCCCTTTTTCTTTTTCAGCTTCAGTTTAAGTCAAATCTTTTTAATTTCTTAAAAAGGAAGGTAAACATATATACGATTTGTTTTCTCCCCCATACATGTAAGTTTATTTGTACCGGAGACAAGTAGTAGGCTGGGGTTATTTATTCTATGTTTTCTACACTAATTGAATTTGGAAGCTATGGACAACAAGCCATAGAAGCTGCAAAATACATAGGTCAAGGCTTCGCGATTACGTTAGACCATTTGAATCGTTCACCTATAACTGTTCAATATCCATATGAAAAAAATTTATCATCTGAACGATTTCGTGGACGCATCCATTTTGAATTTGATAAATGTATTGCTTGCGAAGTATGCGTCAGAGTATGTCCGGTTAATCTGCCAGTTGTAGATTGGATTCTTATGAAGGATATTAGGAAAAAACGGTTAAGAAGCTACAGCATCGATTTCGGAGTTTGCATCTTCTGCGGAAACTGCGTCGAATACTGCCCAACAAATTGCTTGTCAATGACTGAAGAATATGAACTTTCTAGCTATGATCGTCATGAACTAAACCAAGATCAAACGGCTTTGGGTCGTCTACCTCTTTCCATATCTCAAGATTTTTCGACTCAAGTGACTTCGACTTAATTAACCCTTTAATTATTAAAAAAAAGTTTAGAATAAAAAATCGAAAATCTAATTAATTACCTGTAAATTAATTGGATATCCCGAAAAATGAATGGATTTTTTTGGTTATTTGTAACTAAAATAAAAAGGGGAAACACGAGGTACAAATAGAAATACCATGAGACATTTAAGTAGTTGTGTCCAATGAATCTATCCGAATTAATTCATGAATTTATTTTGTCACTAATAGGATTGGGTATTCTACTAGGAAGTTTGGGCACAATATTATTTGCTAACGCGGTTTACTCTGCTTTTTCTTCGGGGTTGGTTTTTACTCGTATATCTTTATCATACTTCGTATCGAATGCTGATTTCGTAGCTGCCGCACAACCGCTTGTTTATGTAGGAGCTATAAATGTATTAATTGCGTCTGCTGTAATGGTTACTGAAAAATCGGCTCAATCTGGTTCTGATACTTGGGGTGTGGGGTACTTCACCACCTCAGGAGCTTGCGTAGTACTATTTTTGGCATTGGTTAGTACCATTTATAATACAAATTGGTTCGGTATCAGTTTCGTTAATCAATCGGAGACTCTTTTGACAGATATACCCAGGATTGACGTTCACCAACTCGGGTATACATTACTTAGTAAATTTTTAGTCCCGTTTGAGCTTCTTTCAATACTTCTTCTAGTTGCTTTGGTGGGAGCAATCAATTCAGCGCGGGACGAGGACACAGTTACAATTGATCAAAAATCATCTTTTTCACCATCTCGCAAAAATTTTTAATCTTTCTGATTAACCCTAGGTTCCTACTATATATAAGATATAAGGTCGTGACAAAATTGACTCATCAAAATTTTTTGGGGGACTTTAATAAATCATGTTTGAACACGGACTAATTTTAGGTACCTACCTTTTGTGTGTCGGATTTTTTGGCTTAATTACAAGTAGAAATATGGTTAGGGCACTTATGAGTCTTGAGTTAATTTTTAATGCAGTTAATCTAAATTTTATTCTATTTTCAAATTTACTGAAAAATAAGCAAACGGAGGGAGAAATATTTGCCATATTCGTGATAGCTGTTGCAGCTGCCGAGGCTGCCACCGGATTATCTATCGCCCTTTCTCTTCAACGAAATAGAAGATCTACTCGTATCGATCAATTTAATCTGTTAAAATGGTGACTGATAAATAGATGAAGCGATTTTACCAATCTAATTGATTTTGTGCCCAACTAGATTATCTCGATTCATTAAGTTGGCTTAATACCTTACATTGTATTTTATAAGTAGTCAACAACTCCTTCTTCAAAAGAAGGAGACCGGTATCAAAAATAGATAAATAGGATTTGGTATAGTAGATCCTAAAAAAGATAGAAGTGGTTGACCCAGCGTGAAGAAGAAGTATCTACATAAGGAACAAATATAAAAAAAGAAGGAACGAGGATAAAGGAGTCTCATTTCAACCTTTTTACTAAGAAGAAGAATTGGTATGCGAATTTAATAGGAGTAAATAAACTCAATGGCACATTCAGTGAAAATATATGACACATGTATCGGCTGTACCCAGTGTGTAAGAGCATGTCCCACGGATGTCTTAGAAATGATACCCTGGGATGGCTGCAAAGCGAATCAGATAGCTTCTGCTCCTAGAACAGAAGATTGCGTAGGTTGCAAAAGATGCGAATCCGCTTGTCCAACAGATTTTTTGAGCGTACGTGTCTACCTAGGGGCTGAAACCACCCGCAGTATGGGGTTAGCCTACTAGTGACGGATCAAAAGAAGTAATTGTTAGATTATTTTGACTCGTACTCAAAGTTTCGGGACTTGCGAAGTGCGAGTACGAGTCGTCATAATCGCCCCGCGTAGTTTCTTCTGTATCAAAATTTATTTTTTAATAATTATTTCCTATTCATGATGAGTAATGTACCTTGGCTCACAACGATCGTTCTTTTTCCAATTTTTGCCAGTTTGTTGCTTCCAATACTTCCTCGTGATGGAAACAGAATCATTCGATGGTATACTCCGGGTATCTGCATATTGGAATTTTTGATGATTACTTATATCTTTTATTGCCACTTCCAATTTGATTCCCAACCCATCCAGCTAATAGAAATATTTAGCTGGATAAATTCCATCAATTTTCATTGGGTAGTAGGTCTCGACGGACTTTCCATGAGTCTTATTTTACTTACGGGTTTTGTAACTACTTCGGCAACCTTAGCGGCTTGGCCGATCACCCGCAATACACGTCTATTTTATTTTCTGATGCTAGTTACGTATAGTGGTCAAATTGGTTTGTTTGTTTCCCGTGACATCTTGCTTTTTTTCTTCATGTGGGAACTAGAACTAATTCCAGTCTATCTACTTCTATGCTTATGGGGCGGAAAGAGACGTCTATATTCGGCCACGAAATTTGTTTTATACACAGCCGGCGGGTCCATCTTTCTTTTGATAGCAGCCTTAACCATGAGTTTTTATGGGAACGAGGTACCCTCTTTTGCTATTCAAGCTTTAATGGATAAGCCATATCCCATCTCGTTAGAAATTGCCCTCTACTTAGGCTTCTTAATTGCCTATGCAGTGAAGTTACCAATATTTCCCCTTCATAGTTGGTTGCCAGATACTCACGGAGAGGCACATTATAGCACATGCATGTTACTAGCTGGAGTGTTATTGAAAATGGGGGGATACGGGTTGATTCGGATTAACTTGGAGGTACTAATTCATGCGCATCTTCTCCTTCGATCATGGTTACTATTGCTCGGAGCAATTCAGATTGTATATGCTTCTCTAGCTTCCATGAGTCAGCGTAATCTTAAGAGAAGGATAGCCTATTCGTCAATTTCTCATATGGGTTTTGTAGTTATCGGGATTGGGTCCCTGACAGACGCGGGTATTAACGGAGCCCTCTTGCAGATGATATCTCACGGCTTAATTGGCGCAGCACTCTTCTTTCTCGCAGGTACTTGCTATGACAGAACGCGTACTCCCTTCCTTGATGAATTAGGGGGAATAGCAACTCGACTCCCTAAACTATTTACTATGTTTAGTACATTCTCGTTGGCATCTCTGGCATTACCGGGGATGAGCGGTTTCGTATCAGAATTATTAGTATTTCTAGGAGTTGTTACTATCAAACAATACTCATTTTTCTTCAAGGCAGTAATTACAGTGTTGGAGGCAATTGGTACAGTATTGGCTTCCATCTATTTGTTATCCATGTTACGTCGAATGTTTTACGGCTACAGGTTGGCCAATGAATCAAATCCTTATTTAATTGATTTCGGTCCAAGGGAAATATTCACCTCGACCTGTTTCTTTTTACCAATACTAGGTATCGGTTCATATCCAAATTTAATTCTACCTTTACGGAATAGTGAAGTTCTTTCAATACTGCTTTCTTATTCGGCTACCAGATGAAGTTACAGAGAAGATTTGATTGAACTAGGTAGCATTTAGGTCGTAATATCAAAAAATAGAAAATTTGATAAAAAAAAAGCATCTTATTTTGATTTTAACTAACTATAAAGACTCGCCGATTCTAGTTATAATGGTGATACTTAGCTTAAGTATGCTTGCCACGAATGGTTCCTGCCTGCAATTGCGGGCAAAAATGACAAATAAATTAGGTGGAGAAACAAAAACAGACAAAGAAGTAGATGCAGTTACTTACTGCTTATCTAGTAAATGTTTGTTTTTGCCCCCCCCCTTCTTAATTAGATTACCCTATTCATGTTCATTTTGTTTATTTGATGGAACCAAAAACTCGGCAAATCAAATATTTATATTTCTGCTTCATCAAATTTGTTCTATTAAATCTTAATTTTGTTATTTCTATATTATCCATCCGTAGTTATGTAATCCAATCCCCAACAAATTGACTCCCAAGAAACAAATCCAAACTAAGAAAAAACCTATTGATGCTACCGCAGCTGGTCTCTCCCCCACCCACCTGTTCGTTATCTTGGTGTGAAGATAAGTAGCGTGTATTGGCCAAGTTACTAGCGCCCACGTTTCTTTGGGGTCCCAACTCCGATAAGATCCCCAAGCTTCATTAGCCCATACCGCCCCCGAAAGTATACCAATGGTTAATAGAGAGAACCCCGAACTTATAATTTGATAAGCCCATCTATCTAATCGATTAATTAATTGATACTTTTTCAAATTTGGGAATAGTGGATAAAGAAAACTCCGTACATTAATTCTGATAAGAGTATTCAATTTCGATGAAGTATTATAACAATTGTGTCTTGAGTCTAAAACACGGTAATCTCTTATATCGCTGTAATAAATACTTGATGAAGATATTGCCAACAAAGATCCCCGTAGCAAGGTTGCATAACTCAGCAGCATTGTAGTTACATGCATCATCAACCGATGAGACTGCGAAGCAGGTACTAGTTGCGTAAATTGTTGCATATTTTCAGGAAGACCTGAAGTAGCGAAGGCGTGAGTCAGCGTAGCACCCGGCGCCGCAATTGTACCCGACAACCCATTCTGATTTCTAAATTCTAATATTACGTACAACAAAGAGAAGCTCCATGAAAGAAACATTGACGACTCGTACAGATTGCTTACCGGTAAATGCCTAGTTTGAAACCATCGGTTTACTGAAAACTCCGTCGTACGGAGGGAAGCAATTGTCATACCCTTATTACTAAATTTGCTTGACTTATCAAATTTATGAAATAGATTGATCAGATTTGACGAAGTAGCAGAAAAAAGCATCAAAAACGAAATATGGATGAAAACGCGTTCCATATAGATATACTTTGTGATAAAAAAAGACTAGTAAGTTACTAAAACTTAATTCAATGAGCTTGAAGCTAATTACGATCTAAGTAATATTCTATTTTTTCTTCTTCTCCTCAGGTTAGAGAGGATAAGATTATGGATTCCGCAACTTAACTAGAAACTAGTCTTCAATTTTTATTAATTTGAAAATTAAATCGAATCAGATATTAGATATCTGTTTCTCTCTATAGAGAGAGAGCTACAAATACTTGTTACATAACTACTTATACTTGTTACATAACTATTTATGTAGTTACCAATAAGTCTTTCTCAATATCATTTCGGAATGTGAAGATAAAAAATGAAAAGTTTTTGAATACCGCTACTCGGATTCGAACCGAGACGCTCTGGCACTGCTTCCTAAGAGCAGCGTGTCTACCTATTTCACCATAGCGGCTTCTTCTAAGGAGAAGATAAATATTTAGATACACAACTATTTTATATCAATTTGGGATGACACGTCAACGTTTCTTTGTCTAAGATATAACCTAAGCGACGAGATAGGCAGAAGCTTCCCCATAAATAAAGTATTGAAGCAGCTGCAACATCAGATCCATAGTCAATTTATTTAGCAAAAGTTTAGCAGAGGTAATGTTAATACTAGTATGTGATGCCGTACATCTATATATGTATGTATGAAGAAGTAGCGGAATATGGCGCAGTTTGGTAGCGCGCCATCTTGGGGTGATGGAGGCCACAGGTTCGAATCCTGCTATTCCGAGTGATAATGAAGTCACGAGATGTATGAAGAAGCACTAATTACAGGTTTGGCTTTTCTACAAATAATCAATTGATGAGCCGAAATGCAGTTAGGTACAGGAAAGATTTGTTACCCGAAACTTCTTAGGAGGTAAACTCCGAAAGAAGAGGAGGAAGAAAATAAGTTGAAAATATTTTCAACTTATTTTCTTTCGGAGTTGTTTACTTCGTCTTTGTCCATACTTTGAGAAGATATAGTATCGCCTCTTGTCTTTTTTACTTCGTTATATTAACTTTAATATTTCTTTTTATTTCAGTTACCAATATGAAGTAATAGCTATCAATTAGTTATCTATTAACCCCTATAGGAAGGGGACGAAGCTTCAACCCTTGTTTTGTTATCTGTTGAGTTCAACATCTATTAATCAAAATTATTTACGTAATAAGTTGTTAAATCGGTACTAGAAATAAATTGTCTAGTTAAACCTTGCATTCTTGTTGAGATAGTACATGCTAAAAAGTATGTTTCCTGTTAAATCTTAGCTGTACTAGTATTGGTTAATGTCTCATTTTTACTCTTCCGCTTCGAAACTTTTCATCTATTCATTCACCTCCTACTTAGATATGTAGTATATATATATATACGTCATCGAAACATAGTGATAGGAGAGGTAATCCTAATTTTTTGAAGAGTCTTTCTCCCCCGTTACTTCCTCCGTTACATAGTAAAAACTTGTTGAACGGCCGGTTAAAACAGATTGGGCCAAAGAAAAAGCTGCTGATGCTACTTTTACAGGTTCAGCTTTCCATGTGCGGCTACGAATTTTCTTTTTCGAGCTGGAAGTCCGTTTTTTAGGTACTGCCATATAGCTATTATCTTTTGCGATTAACTTGAAACTATATTGATACGTATCGATAGAATAGATATAATGGAAAGAGAATTAGATAAGAATGAGCAGGAATGCAGGGAAGTGCAAAAATAAAAGATTTTTAAGTTGGATGCTGCTACATCAATATTTTGGATGTATATATTGACTTGAGAAAAAAATAGAAAGAATTATTTAATATTTGTTTAGGTTCTCACCGCCGAAGTGAATTGAATCAATGACGAATCGAATCATATCTGCTCTATATCCAAAAATTTGTCACGTTTTCCTCTTACGCTGAATCCGCCGCATCACCAGTTTTTTGTCGACACAACCGTGTAAAATTCGGCCTCTGACAGCTGCGTCATGTAACCACGGATAGCCAAAATTGATGCTAGATCCGTGACGAATAAGTAAAACCCGATTTATTACTATTTTTTCATTGGGCTTCAATGTGTTTCGAATCGGGACCAGATGCCGAGCATCATAGAATCTTCCCTGTTCCACTAGGAGCTGTTTGCCGCCGATGTCAATTATTGCATATTTGTTCATCCTAATTTTATCTTTCTATCCATCTTCCTTCGATTTTTTTCTTTCTAATACTAGAGGTGTGACTTGCAAACCTATTCTGATTTGAATTATCTGATTTGAATAAGTATCAAGGTCATCTTTAAATATTGTCAAGCCTTTTACATATATATATGTGTGTGTGTGTTTCCTCTTCTTCATGCGAAACTCAAACTTGTACAGGTGAAATTCTTTGCTTCACTAAAAATTAATTTAATTAGTTCTATTTATTCTATTTCATATTGTTCCCAGAGTTTCATCTTTGACTCTTAATCAAGAAGAGTGAAAAACAATAACAAATTTAACTTAGATTTAATACGGCCGTGGAACTTTCAAATAAATCTGCTTGCATCATCCCTCCGTGTCCGTTGGTAACCTCTTGTTTAACTGGATCTTTTTCATTCTTTTTTCCAAAGGCGACGAGAAGCTTGCGACGCTGGTGTGCAGCTTCTAATATCTTTTCATTAGTTGTCGCTACGTGTGTCTCCTTCGTCTTATTTTGGAGACAGACTACGACTCACTCTATCCAGCAGTATTTGTGGGCTCGGATTCCAAAAAGTGATTTCTGTTTGAAAATAGGTCTTCTCATCGATCCGCTTACTCTTGTCATGTCAATATTAGTTACTACCGTAGGTCTCTCAGTGATGGTTTACAGCGATAGTTATATGTGTCACGACTAGGGATATGCAAGATTTTATGCTTATTTAAGTCTATTTGTGGCATCAATGTTGGGACTAGTTTTCAGTCCCAATATGATCCAAATTTATGTATTTTGGGAATTAGTTGGAATGTGTTCCTACTTATTAATAGGTTTTTGGTTTGCGAGATCGAGTGCTGCAAATGCTTGTCAAAAAGCTTTTGTCACCAATCGCATAGGGGATTTCGGATTACTTTTGGGTTTATTAGGCATCTACTGGATAACTGGTAGTTTTGATATTTACGAATTGTCTGATTGATTTATCGAATTAACTAGCGGCGGCATCGTCAATCCGATTTTTGCTAATACAATTGCCCTTCTACTTTTTCTAGGTCCGATTGCTAAGTCTGCTCAATTTCCACTTCACGTATGGTTACCAGACGCTATGGAGGGACCGACTCCTATATCGGCTCTTATTCATGCAGCTACTATGGTGGCTGCCGGAATTTTCTTCCTAGCTCGAATTTTCGATCTTATTTCGACATTGCCTCTAGCTATGTCTACTATTTCTTGGGTAGGTGGAGTAACAACCTTATCAGGTGCCACGTTAGCTCTCGCTCAGAAAGATCTAAAAAGGGGTCTGGCTTACTCGACCATGTCCCAGCTAGGATATATGGTACTGGCTTCGGGTATCGGTGCTTCCCAATCCGCTTTATTTCATCTTATTACTCATGCTTATTCAAAAGCTTTATCATTTTTGGGCTCCGGCTCAGTTATTCATTCTATGGAAAAAGTAGTTGGATACTCCCCCGATAGAAGTCAAAATATATTTTTCATGGGCGGTTTGCGAAAATGTATGCCAATTACTGGAATTACTTTTCTTTCAGGCACCCTTTCCTTATGTGGCATACCTCCACTTGCTTGTTTTTGGTCTAAGGATCAAATTATTACAGAAAGTTGGTTAAACTCCCCCTATCTTGGGTTAATAGCTTCCGGTACAGCAGGACTTACTGCGTTTTATACGTCTCGTATCTACCTTTTAACATTTGAGGGAGATTTTCGTGCCAATCAAATAAATTACATTGAACCTTATACCTCCTCTCCATCTGAATATGTTACTCATTCGTGGGGTAGGGCTCGATTGGACTTACTGACTAAACGAACCGGTAATAATTTAACTTCAGTAGATATAGAACGAGAAAAGTTTACAGAAGTAGCAAATTTTGCGACTTTGCCTATCTTCAAAGGAGATCGATCTTATGAAGGAACAATTCAATATTATTCTGAACTAAATTTGTCACATCCCCAAGAATCAAATTTTTGTATGGTATTACCTCTGATTATTTTGGCGACACCCACCCTATTGGGGGGATTGATCGGAATTGATTCAACTCAAAAAGGATATGATTTAAACTTCCTGCTTGATTGGTTGATTTCTATCCCATCTTTCTTTGAAGCTAGTAAATATTTTGAAAAATTAGCGGAAGTATTAATAAGTTCAATCCCTTCACTTAGTTTATCTCTTATTGGGTTATCGATTTCCTTCAAAGTTTATGGACAATTTGACAAGATTTTTGACATAGAAAGTAATGAAAAGTTAAAAAGGGAAGGAATAGTAAATACTTTTTTCATTTATGTCAGAGATTGGTCCATGAGTAGAGGTTATATTGATTACTTTTACAAGATTTACTTCGTACGGGGTGTAATTTTAATTAGCAAATTAATTTTACATTTTGATCAATGGATAATTGATGGATTGATTAATGGAGCTGGTGCATTAAATCTATTTGGTGGGGAGAGTATACGACATGCAAAAAGTGGAAGAATATCCCAATATATATTTGGGTTAATTATTGGAACTATTTTTACGTCGCAGATTTTTTTGATATGTTGCAGCTAGTTGTTGATTTCCCAATTCCGCCCTTGCCGTAAACTGCTACTTTCGTTTCACGAAGCTCCAATTCATCTTCATTTCTCCCGACTATTTTTCATCTTCCCCATCTCTATATCTCTCCTTTTTGTTCCTCAATAATAGTACTTGTTTTTACGCTACGAGGTAGGAGAATCCCGCGGCTATTCTACCACGCTTCCTGGAGGGGGGGGAATAGGAAGTACTAATTAGTAACCGATCGACACAGATCGTGGGGGGGGGCTTGTGGGATTCATCTCAATCGACCGGTTGCCCCCCTCCTATCCCATGATTGGGGGACCCTTCCATTCAAATGGGATTGCTATCGCCACCGCCTCCTACTATAATGAAGATTAGAGTATACGCAAAGTCTACTTCACAACATGTCGGGGGAAGCTTAACCTGTTACAGGTTTAGAGGCGGTTCAAAGAACAAAGGTCTTTGAGTGTGTACGAGACTGAATTCCCTGCGACTTTCCTCGGTAGCTCAGCGGTAGAGCAGTCGGCTGTTAACCGATTGGTCATAGGTTCGAATCCTACCCGGGGAGATTCGTCCAAATCTACGTCAGTCAATAATTCCTACTAATTGGGTTGGGTAGTTGCGTCTCCTCCATAAATCAAGTCGCGTTGAACCATGACCCACCAACCAGTGAATGAATGATTCACTATCATGCTTACTTCCAGCCCTAACAATTGAAGAAAAAATGATTTGTGCGTTCTTTTCTCACCCCCCCCCTCAATTCCGGTGTATTGAATGATTGGAATGAGCAAATCAGTAAGTTATTTTGGGGTAAGTTATTTTGGGGGGGGTAAATCCGCAATTTTGGAAAGGATCTATTCCAAGAGTGATGTTAAGAAGCGGTTTTGCAAAAGAAATCCCTATGGAATAAGCTATTGCTTCTTCTCAATCTTCTTTCTAAGCAAAAAGACTCATGAAATGGCCTTAAGTTCCTTAACTATTTGAGATGCTACAACGGAATCATTTCTATAAGTAGAAGTAAAATATAGATCTTCCTTTTACTGATTTGGCTCCTAATTTTATTGCTAGAGATCCAGACAGAATGAAGGGTATCTAAGATTTGTTCTATGAACTTTCGTGAAAAAATTGTTTTGTAGTTCGATCCGGTGATGCCCCACCAAACCGGAACGGGTTGAATAGATAGGAATAAAATTCAAGCAACATATTATAGATAATAAAATCCGGAACTGGGCAACAGTTTCGCCTCATCCATCTGTTTCTATGAACCAGAAGCCTAAACCGAATAAATCGCTCTGGAAAATCTTCTGCTACCACGTAGGAATCAAAGCGAGCGGGATTAAATGTCTGCGGATATTGCAGATGTATATCCATAAAGGAAGTTTCTTTGACGTATTCGGAATCTCGCTCCTCTTCATCATTCAAAGGTAGATTATTCCACCGCTTAATAGATGAGTCAGGTTTCAATTTCGGATTATCTTCACTATAGAGAAAGAAATCTTTAATCTTTTTATTTGACCTTTTATTAAGGTGCTGCCTTCTCATACCGTAAATGGTATAAAGCCTCCGCGCTAGTTTTTTGGTCGGCAACAGGCTGCGACGCGAGGAAGGAATGTTAGGATCTGGTTGGAACAGAAGCATGGGGTCCCAGATGAAGCGCCCCCCGAAGAGTCGAGTCGTTTCATCTAATCGATTACAGTGTGTTTCATATTCATTGGAGGAGTCGCCGGATATTCCCAAATCGAGAAATTGCTCGCGTAGCGACATATTATCCAATCGGTTTTCCAATCTTTGAATCAATTTATCTGTTACATTAGTCGCAGATTTTTCAAAACTAAATAGATATCCGCTTTTGTCACACCATTTACTTTTGTCACCCTTAATCTTATTGAATTCGAAATCTTGTTGGGGTATATAATTCCGATTTTGGTAAAGGAGAATTAGATTATACAAATGATTGGGTTCAGATGATACCCTCATCAATTCATAAGCTCCGCTTCGCAGGAAACGGAGACGCCAAGCCTTACGGGACCAAGTGATCTCGCGCGACACTTCCGTCGGACTTGAGTTTCTTAGTTCGAGTGACTGTTGCAGCTCGAAGTCGGTTAGACGGCTAACCCCCCCCCTTCTCATCAATTTAGAAGAACGACTTGTAGAGGTTACACCTGAACAATACTTGGGTTTACCGATAGGAACGTAAAAGGAAAGACTACTACTGCGTCGACTTCCGCCTCTACAAATTTCTGAACGTGAGAAATTAGTCGATAGGTTTTCCAGTACACCACAAGCTAGGTTCAAGTCATTCTCTACGAGTTTGTCAATAACAATAAAATTCTCTCTCTTTCTCATACCCATTTGGAGCGAATCGCGAGCTACTAATCCAGCTAGTATCCCTAGGATATGCGAAAATAGAGTGAATTCATGAAATGTTGACTCGGTTATTGAAGGTTCCACATACCAGTTAGACAAATAATAAAATCGCATCTTTAACGCGTTACGACCAATATATGTATTCGTGAGATAAGTATCTATCAAACTATTCTTTGAAGTAACTTCCTCTATCTCGTGAGAAAAGATCTCCCATTCAGAACCGGATTCTATCCCATTGCCCATATCACTAGCAGCCGAATGTTGTCTATGCGAAGCTAATTCAATTGCGTCGCTACATATAATCTTACTTCTTTTGGAAGTACCTATTAATAACGCCTCATTAGCAAGAAAGAGTAGATCTCGTTTACTATAACCCGTAGTTCCAGACCCAGTACCTTCAATAAGAGGAAGGGGCGGATTAGCCTCCATTTCGCAACCTTTGATACGTAATAGGATTGAGAATTCTTTCTGACGTTGATACCCGTTGGATTTTCGAAAATTTATTAATTAGTTTAACCGGTTCGGAGCTACTGGAGCTGGATCTATCCTCGCAGGTACGTGAGTCGTAGCCATAACAACATTCTTGCGGATGTTGGAATTGCCGCGCCTGTCACCAATACTTTTCAATATTTGGCAAAGTAAGAATTTGGGATCAGCTTCTAGCTTATGATACGAACGATGAATATTCAATTCATGAATATCTTGAATCCATAGTGTACAGGGAGACATCTCTTTCGCCATTTCAAAGACGAGATTTAATCGGTGTACGCTTTCTTTCGAGATGAAATTTCCACGTACATTATTAAAGAAGGATCGGTTGTATATCAGCGTTTTCAGTGGTAGTTTCACCACTGGAAGGTAGGAATCGAATGCTACATCTCTAATAATGGAAGATCGGCCAGTTTCTATGGGTCCCACTAGCAAAATCCCTTTAGATGGTAATAATCCCGATTGGAGTGAGATAGGTATGTCATGACATGGCATAGTTAGTAGACTGCCTCTTCGTCTTGTTGTTACTGAAAATAGAATATTTCTCTCGAGGGCGGAAAAAGTCCACTTCTCCGCAGGATCCAACTTACGGATCTTGTGAGTCAATAGATCATTTTGCCAGAATTGCCGTAAATATGCCAAAACATTAGATCTTTCTTGTGGATAAGGTTCATGAGAAATCTCGTTGCTCAATAAATCATAATTGGAATTCAATTTCGACACATACCTATAAAGAATCTTATTCGTCACTAAATGTTGAGTCAGTAGTTCTTTCTTACTATCTAGGATATCGGAACTTTCTTCATGAAACATCCATGAATTGAGTTCATCTTTCACAAAGAAGAAAAAGATTATATTATTTAGATAATTCAAGAATCTATTCAAAGAATGGATTAGTAGATCTCTCGTTGACATTTAGCTTGTCGAAGGGGAATGCATTACCTCTTTCAAATAGGATCCACGCGTCGGGTCTGTCAAATATTCAATAGTATTGAAACGTTTCCATGAATGAAAGGAATTGGAACCCGAAACGGCAGACAAAGGGTGTTTGAATAATGCAAGAACAATTAATACTGAAAAAATGAAGTAATAAAAGATAGACCTATTGGAGAATTGAGATACTGGCCATCCCCCCGAATGTAGAATCTCCGCTTCATCAGGAATTTCTTCGAAAATGAGAAGACCTATCTCGGATACTATAGTATTGATGGAATCGTTGTCGAATTTCAATCCTAGGCTTTGCAGTCTTTGGAATAAGTAGGCTTTCGCGCCATCCACTACATCCTCAGCCATTCTTTTATAAATTCCAGGAAAATTATGAGTTGAGTCATAACTTATCTTAAGTACTATTTCTGGATATGTTTCTCCAATCAGATCGTAGAAGTATCTCCACCAGGTGGGGGTAAAAAACCAAGGTATGTAATCTCTAAATAAGCTCCATTTTTCACCGATATTGTCTCTCCAAAAGATCCAAGAGATCTTATATCTGTTCAAATCTTTTAATAATTCATTGAAATTGATAGAGTGGAATGTAGCCTCCTTCCGGATAGATTGATCCGCAAAGTCTATATCTTCGTACGCAACCTCCTCTCCAATTGATTCTGCTAGAGATCTCGATGTTACATCGCTGCATAATGGGAGTCTTAGCGACCAATAAGATGTTTCCAATTCTTCCGGTTCCCAGAAATACTTAATAGACAAATTCTTCTGATAGACTCGATCCAATACTAGATTCTCGAGACGGGGTTGGGGTCGCCGATCCGACGATGAATCGGAGTTTATCGACGTCTTCTCCAAATAAACTCGATTGCTACTGCACGGATATAGAGATGATTCTATCGTTTTACGAGGAGATAAGTTCAAACTCGCCAGTAACCTCTTCAGATCCGAAATAGAATTAGAAAGTCCATCTGAATGAGTTACTGATGCTGCGGATTCATGCAGATTAGACAAAATAGATTGAATTGGTGTGAGTGCGTGACCAGCAACCTCCCCCGCTGTTTGTTTCGATAGATTGGGTGACAACGAATCTGACAGTTGGGGATGAATCGATGAGGTGATATTGGATGAGATGATTTCATCTTCGGAGCCCACATAGAAGTTTTCTAAGACGTTGAGATAACTACCGTTGCATCTCCCAAGAAAGAGATCTTTTTTGATTCTCGGGATAAAGTTGCTTCCAGCAAAGTTCCGTATAGGTGAATTGTCTAGAAAGTTTAGTTTATCAACCTGATCGGAGATGTATCTCGAAATATTCTCACCCATATCTCTAGTTAAACCTCCCCCACGGTTTAAATCATCCAGAAACAGATTCCAAAATTGCCTCCCCGTAATGGAAGAAGCATCGCTTGAAAATCCTGCTCGGATAGATTCGATACGGGGCAACCCGAGAGAAATAGGATTCACTGCAGGTTCCAGCTCGGTCAAAGAGCCTACCAATTTCTCACTCATTAACAGTTTGGATTCAATGAATAAACTCTTTTTTCTCTCAAGAATTGTTTTGATAAAAAGGATCTGTTCATCAATGTAACCATCGAATAAACTTGATAAAAGATCAAGTTTCATGGGATCTATCTTGTTCAATTTATCAAGATCTATATCGTTCAATTTTTCGATGCAATAATCGATGGTATATATCGAAACTTTCTGGCGAGTAATCTCAGCAACAATCATTTTAGAAAGAAATAAGACATTGAGAAATCGATGAAAATAGTTTTTGCTCTGTTGATTGTTACTACCGAGACTGCCACCAATATTATTCAGCAATTCGTTTCTTATTATTGATACACGGCAAATTGATTCCTTCAAGTTTAAGACTTCCCTGACAGGGAAAGAAGACGAATCCTCGGTCGTATCGAGCCATCTATGCGCGTTTGACTGAACATTTTCATACTCATAATATTTAAATGGAATATATTCGTTCAATAGGCGCTCCGCGTTATCTTTCCATTTCAATACTCTTTATTCAGTTGCAATTCTTGTTGCACCGGTGTACCCCCCGATCCCCGCCCAGCCATTCAACCGATATTTGATTTGGAAGAAATAGTCAGTAGATAATGCGCAGAAATAGTCATAGAAAAGAGATATGTATGCTGAGTAGAGAGGTATGACTCTACCTCGTCCATACAATCTAACTAAAGAATATATTGAATGTATGTCATCCTTTTCTTTCAATTAGTTTGGAAAAGTAGTATTTTCACCTCGATTACTTATTTCTTTAGGTATACCTAAAGAAATTTGAAAATAGTTTGGAAGAATCTCATTGAGGTTGAGGTGTCTGCTACTCACTAGCCCAAGTTTTTTGCCATATATCTGAGTAAGTGGCATGTCGCCCTTTATTTTCAATTGAAATCCTTTCACAGATTTGACGCTATTACTAATGTCAATAACTACTGCCCCATCAGAAATCAGATTTGATTTCTCAATTATTGGGATAAATTCGATGAGTCGATTTATTAATCCATTTCTCATTTGTGAATAAGTGTGTGGAATGGGAAATTCTTCCCCATTTTTGCCATAATCTAATCCGGATATACAGCCACGAAACGGCGTCGTTTTCTCACAAGATGTAAATGAAGACAAGTTGGAAAAGGCTTCTCGCTCCGAGTAAAATCCCGATCTATCCCCCTGGTGATCTGCTGAATTTATGGATTCAAGTAACGCCTCGTCATGGGAGTTTAATACTACGGGACTTAATGAGTCGTTTCTCAATTGTGTTGCTTGTAACCGACCCGGATCTCGCTTGTTACGATTTTCCCAAAAGAGTAACAGATCGAAATCACTTTGGTTGTTTCTACAAACTACCGTATAGTTATAGAATTTGAAAAACCTACTTGAATTTTGTAAACGCCTACCCCTACAAAATACTCGAATCTCTTCAGTCTCATCCTTGAATATATCTCTGCCAAGAAGGAAACCTCTCACTACGCACGCCTTCCATCTAACGGAAACCAAAGGAATCATCCCATCATAGCGAACTTGCTTCTCTTCTTTCGTTGAACCTGCAGAAATATCTTCGTTCAAACCTAAGTAGTGGGAAGCAGGTATTCTCCTCTTTCCATTCTTTTCAACATATAAAGATCTTTCGAATCGTAGAAAGCAGTCGCAGGAAAAATCAACAAGGTTTTCCGCTTGTTTTTTTCTTACTCCGTCACCCCCATTAATGACTCCCGTTAATACAACACTTGGTTCGATCAACCTTTTGTCACTCAAGCGATGCATAGATATTGGTATTGCTAGCAACAACAGCATCTCCAGGGTTACGCCACCATCTCTTTTTAGTGAATTACGCAGATTGCGTGAAAATAGTGAACTTAGAAATCACAAGTCAGATAATCTAATAAAAGGTTCATAATTGGAAGATGGACTAATTAAAAATTCTTTGAGATATTGGTTTTTCAATGATTCGAAGAAGTGATCTAATAGAATGACTTCTATTAACTCCGAAATTTTAGATGAAAAATCTGGACTTCCTACTCTTTCTCTTGCCACCTTTTTTACCTTATTCTCTCTTTTCATATTAATTCTATGCAGTAGATACTATCTATTTCCCATATTTATTATACCAATAATCTTGAAAATTTCAAGATAGGATGGAATACATATTTCGAACGAGTCTAGTGATTTCTGTGAATAGTCGTATCCAAAACTGGAATTAGATCGGGAATTTTAAATTGTTATTATCGAAGAGACCCACACAGATCCCATCCACCTTAACTGTTCTTCTCTGTTCCAAGCAGAGCGATGGAATCGAATTACCCAATTGGATGGGCGAACGACGGGGATTGAACCCGCGCGTGATGGATCCACAATCCATTGCCTTGATCCACTTGGCTACGTCCGCCCCCTCTGTTGATTTATTTGACTCCCCCCGGACGTGAACGAGATCTATCCGTTAAGCAAGCTAGATAGGTCCTTCGGTTGATACACATCCATATTCACTGTATTTATGTGACAAGACGATAGAAAATCTTTGAAATGAGGAATGCACTCTTTCCTTTCCGTTCTTCAAAAGATTGGGGTGGAAGTTTACAACCATTCCGCACGCAAATTCAAATGGGAAACTTCGTAATCTAGTAAATCACGGAAGGATATTGCAAATAGTTTTCAGAATTCAAGGTTGGAAACTGATAATTAATCATGAAATTGGGAGAAGCTGCTACCACTTTTTCCACCCTTTATACCGCACGAATCTCCATATCATTGGACACCAAACCTCCCCCTCTGAAGGAAGAGATTTGGCATCCAGTTGTGCCGGATAACCATACGGGTGTTATCCGTTTATAGAAGGAGCTTCAACAGAAGCCAAGTCTAGGGGGAAATTATGAGCGTTACGTTCATGCATGACTTCCATACCTAGGTTAGCACGGTTTATGATGTCAGCCCAGGTGTTTATGACACGACCTTGGCTGTCAACCACGGATTGGTTGAAGTTAAAACCATTCAAGTTGAATGCCATAGTGCTAATGCCTAAAGCGGTGAACCAAATACCTACTACAGGCCAAGCAGCTAAAAAGAAGTGCAGAGAGCGAGAATTGTTGAAGCTAGCATATTGGAAGATCAAACGACCAAAATAGCCGTGAGCAGCTACGATGTTGTAGGTTTCTTCCTCTTGACCGAACTTGTAACCTGCATTAGCAGACTCATTCTCAGTTGTTTCTCTGATCAAACTAGAAGTTACCAAAGAACCATGCATAGCACTGAATAGAGAGCCGCCGAATACGCCAGCTACACCCAACATATGGAAGGGATGCATAAGAATATTGTGCTCAGCCTGGAAGACGATCATGAAGTTGAAAGTACCAGAAATGCCTAGAGGCATACCGTCGGAGAAACTTCCTTGACCAATTGGGTAGATCAAGAAGACGGCGGCAGCAGCTGCGACAGGAGCCGAGTACGCAACAGCGATCCAAGGACGCATACCTAGACGGAAGCTAAGTTCCCATTCGCGACCCATGTAGCAAGCTACACCAAGTAGGAAGTGAAGAACGATAAGTTCGTAAGGACCACCATTGTAAAGCCATTCATCGACGGAAGCTGCTTCCCAGATTGGGTAGAAATGTAACCCAATAGCTGCAGAAGTAGGGATTATAGCACCAGAGATAATGTTGTTACCGTATAACAAAGAACCAGAAACGGGTTCGCGAATACCGTCAATATCTACAGGAGGAGCTGCGACGAAAGCAATGATGAATACAGAGGTTGCGGTTAGCAGGGTGGGAATCATTAAGACACCGAACCATCCGATATAAAGACGGTTTTCGGTGCTGGTGATCCAGTCGCAGAAGCGACCCCATAGGCTTGCGCTTTCGCGTCGTTCTAAAGTTGCGGTCATGGTAATTTTCGGTTTTCAAGAGATAATTAGTGATTCCCCAGGCTAGTAAGCTTGTTATTCTAGAATATATCACAAAAACTTATCTGTGTCAACCAAAATTGATTGAGTCTCCAGAATTCCCGGATATGGAGGCTTCTTCTCGATATCTCAAACAATTTTTACTCCACATGATGCGCGTCGACCAGGCGAGACCACACGCGGCTACCTATGTCGAGAGCTAGCTTACTTTGATCATCCTTACTAAGCTTCCCACTCTGTTTCAAAGCTACGGTAACAGCCTCCTGAAAATGGCGGACGTTATCAATCATTACCCGATCAAGGGCATACTTTAATATGCCAAAGGAACCAATCATTGTACCGATATTGTGCATAATAACTCTCCTTTAGGAATATTGAAAGATAAAGATGGGCGAGAGCATAAAAGAAGTAGATAGATAGAATAAATGGAGAGCGCCGAGATGTCGACTATGTCGACTATGTCGAGTATGTCGACTATGTCGAGGTTTATCAGGAATATCACAAGAATTTGAAGTGGATGGAAGAACTATAGAGCGGAAAGATATCGACTATGTTGACTTGGGGAAGTATTCTGCTATCAAGTAACGATTTCAAAGGAGGAGAGCTTGTCAAATATTCTACAGGAGAAGAGCTTGCCAAATATTCTACAGGAGGAGAGCTTGCCAAATATTCTGCCTTCAAGTCAAGACTCTCGAAGGAGAAGAGCTTGCTAAATACGCTACCTTCAAGTCAAGACTTCGAAGGTAGAATAAAAGCTTGCCAAGTATTTCGCTTCCAAGTAACGACCTGACAATATCAACCTGTGGAGTTTTCTCAGTCATTCCATGGGGGAGTTTTCTCAATCATTTCATGGGGGGGTTTCCTCTGTACTATAATGCCAGCCTACTCCTTTCTCTCTAGAGGTATTTTTACACCAAGCAGATCCAAACTGCACGACTGTAAGAAGGTGTTTAGCTGCATAAACACCTGGTTTCGGGATAACGAACGGGTTAGAAAGAGGAGACCATCATTCTCTAAGCTAAGGGGAACGCCCAGGGCATTGCGGGAGATGCAATCAACTAGGTAAGCAAGAAGAACCACCTCATGCGAGGCTAAAGCACGCGAGGATAGAAGCCCTGCGTGGTATCTACTTCCACCTTTTCTACCGCTCCGCTCCTCTTCAACTTGGCCATAATAGGGCTGTACGCGGGAGGGAATATATATCTTCTCCCGGCGTCCCAAGGCTAACTGGAACTGTGCAAGCTCCACAAGAATAGGATGGCGCAGGACTTTCTGCAAGCACTGTTCTAGCTCGCCTTCACTGAAATCGGCAAACGCATCCTTCACCTTGGCTTGTATGGACCCCCCTCCTTTCATACTGGCTCCGTTTAATCCCGAGTAGAGTGTCGTCTTAAGCAGTTTCTTAGGTATACCCTCTCCCCACCGGGATAGAATATGGGGCCAGAATTCTCCAGTTTGATAGGCCTCCCAAGTGTGGGGGGCGGCTACGCCTCCCGTTAGCCCAACATAGATACCGGTGTGGCAGGCCACCATATCGATCTCGTCCATAACTATTGATTCCGGAAGCAAGTGCTTGCCGGCCAGCCCCTTTATAACTCTCTTGCAATCCCGGCGGAGACACGCTATCGTCCCAGATCCCTCTGTAGTAGAAGGAACGATTCTCGGATAACTCCTCTGGCCTAAATAAGACGAGGCAAAAAGCCTTCTGACGGGGCAGCTACGATTATAGTAGGTGCTACCTTGCCGGCGGAACAGCCGGAAGAGCATGTAGCTTACTTCTATTATGTTTTGTGCACCGTCGTTGAGTTTATCTATAAGTTCCGAGTAGTTTCCGGGGTGCAAACGTAGCCTCCTTAGGCTATCCTCTACCTTTGCCGCGAGGGGGTAGGCCACACCTGCCATGGTGGTAGACCTCTCCAGTCTAGGTGGGAGCTCCAAGTTGGGCAGGAAGCCTCCCTCGAGGGTAGTGTAAAGCCGCTCCACCTCCTCCTTCCTAGAACTGTCGTACTCCACGAGATCCTGAGCCTCCTCTACCAGCCGCTCCTCGGTCCAGTCCTCCTGTACTCCCGCCAACTCCTGAACCAATCTAGGATGCTTGACTAAAAAGGCTTCCGTCTTCCGCTCCTCGCCCTTTGTTAGATTGCCCACCTTTCTCTTGAGAAGCTCGCCTATACTGCTTCTTTGTCCCACAGGCCTTTTAGGAGGTCCCTGTAGGATAACGCCCTGGCTGGGGGACAAAAACTTAGGAGCCTTTTCCTTCGTTATTCCATCTTTCTCTAATTTGGTGGAAATACCAAAATAGTCGACATTGTCGACATAGTCGACATTGTTGACATAGTCGACATTGTTGACACATCTGTTGCGTGCGTCGTTTTTCTTCTCGTTCCCTCCGGCGCTCTTCGCCTTTCTGGGGCTTACGGACCCAGCCGCATCCTTCTCAAGTAGCCTCTCCTCATCCTCCTCCTCGTCCTGACTGTTTGCTCTGTTCGTCTCTTCAAATACCCTCTTATCGCTGTCAAAGCCTTCCCAAGGCTCGGCCTCCATTAGGTACTTTACCGATTCAGATCTTTGAGTCCTTCTTAATTTCCTCCCGTGAGCTAAGTTAACCCCCACCACAACCCTTCCCTGTGCTCTCCTTTTTGTAAAGATGTCCCTATACCCTAGAGACCGTACCGAGTCATCTAACATGTCTCCAAATGAACAATAAGATGCTGGTTCAATCCCATGCGATTCCGCGTAGTTTGTGTAGGATTCGTACAGTCCTCCGGGCAATGGTATCTTCTTGGCCCCCAGGGCCATCTCGCTGTCTGGGTTGTACAGCACCTCCGCAAATAGCCACTCCATAACGCCCGACGAGTCCAGCCCCCCTCCACTTAGCTCGTTTATTGCTTCAACGCTTTGTCCTATCCGGGCTCTTTCGGCCGGCATATCGAGGGCCCAGTTGATTATGCCACTCGCGTCCCAATCAAATTCAGTCTCTGAAAAACTGGTCATGTGTCAAGCCTTTTTGCGAGGCACTCCGCAACTCTGCATCGGAACCCCCCCCCCCCCCCCCCCCCCCCCCCCCGCTATCCTATTGGGAAGGGTCTAACAATTAACAACCTAAATAAGAAGTAGTTGCCAATCCCCACTTGTGGCTTAGACAGCCGTTATTCGTCGTTCACCCCTCACTCAACCATTTCTTCCTTCGTAGTGTCTTTTGATTCCCAGATAGTTTGTGCCCCGGTTCCAACCCACAATATATTCGTTGTGGGTTGGAACGAATCCGAAACTAACGGAAATGGGCAAAAGCTTTGTTGGCTTCCGCAACTTTATGAGTCTCCTCTTTCTTCCGTATGGCACTACCGGAATTTCTGGCGGCATCCATTGATTCATCACTCGATCTTGAAGCCATACTTCGACCTGAGCGTCTTCGACACGCGACTAATGACCACCGGATAGCCGAAGCTTTTCCCTCTGCCGGTACTACTTCAACGGGAACTCGATAAGTTGATCCACCTACACGTTTGGTTTCTGTCACTACGTCGGGAGTTACCCCGCGCACCGCCTGTCGCAGAACAGACAGTGGGTTCCTATTTGTCTTTTACCTAATCCGCTTCATAGCCTGATAAAAGATATGATAAGCCAGCGATTTCTTGCCGTTTTTCAGGATACGATCGACTAGCATATTTACCAATCGATTACGATAAATTGGATCTGATTCGATATTTCTATTTCTGTTCACTGCACCGCTCCGATGTAACACGAGTTTACAAATCTAAATATGTCAGATTTCAATCAATTCTTTTATTTCAATGGTATCTTAGGCTACTATTTTGGCTTCTTCACTCCATATTGTAGGGTGGATCCACCAGTTAGTCGGGGATCTCCCTCCAAACTGCACGTGCGACTTTCATCGAATACAGCTTTCCACATGACTGAATGGAAACTAAACTATTCAAATGATGTTGAACCATTCTTTTTAAGATGCAAATCATATTTACTCATTGCATATTGAGTATCCGTTTTCCCCCATTCCACGGATAAAGAGGAAAAATCGAAGTGTAGATATAAAAGAGGAAAATCTTGCAATTCAGTTATCTTACTAGGAATGTCCGTAGGTCTCTCAATCCAATCAGTAAATGTGCATAAAGGCTTCACTGAATCTCCGTGGTCGTAATCTAAACCTGTTCCAGGAGGAAAAGACATCCCAAGATTTTCTCAGGTGGGAGTCCGGGTAAAACTCAACTTACTGGAATAGAACACCTTAGACACCAAGTTGTTTCACACAAATAGATAGGTAGTAATTAATCTCTATCAATCTCTGTAGTAGCAGGCTTCAGTCCCCCTGCAATGCTGGGTCAGCTACACATTGAACATATCAGAACAACTGATACGGAATCGTCGCAATGATACA